AACTGCTGAACCGAATTTTCATCTCTTTTTTTACCAGATTTACTTTACTAACTGGGAGACTCGACTCAGGTCAGGTTTAGACGAGGTCCCTGGACCTTTTTCATTACTCATTGCTTCTTCATGAGGTGGTAGGGTTCCACTTCATACTGACGATGGCTGAGGGTTCGAATCTATTCTCGCCCACAATCAATAATCCCTAAAGGGGTGGTTTATTCCCTCTTCCTACGGAGAATTTTCTTCCACGACCTGACAAGCCCACGCCTGTCTCGCAAGCAAATCTTTTCTTTCAGTATCAATCAAATAATACCATATGAAGATACAAGAAGGAGAGGCATTATCCTTCCGCCTAAATACTTGGATATAACAGCATGGGTTGTCACTGCCCAACCCCAGCCGTGCATCGTGCGGAAATACTTATATCTCCCCCGGGATAGACGAGTGATCATTTTCCTAGCAAGTGATTCCGGGTGCGAAAAGACAAATACAAGCTAGATAGGAGAATGTCAGGATCAATTACCGAAGAAGATATAACTATTTCATAAGTTGCAGAGACAGACTAGTTGGGGCAGCAGAAGCAGAACCGACTTTTAAGATTTTAATAAAAGTCGTTCGAAAAAAAAAAGTTCGCGTCACAATTTGAAGTGAGTCTAGAATAAAGTATTCCGCGTGATCCCGATAATGGGATCTATTAATATACCCGGTAGGATTGATGCTAGTGCACGAATGATCATAGCTATTTCAATAGAACTTTTTGAAATTGATGGAGAAACTAATGAATTTTGTATATAAGTTGTGGATGCATCGCTCCTCTCATTCTTCCCAGTGAACATTAATTTAATTATTTTGAGATAATAGTAGATGGAGATGACACTTGTCACAAGCGCTACCAGAACTGATGGGTACGAACCAGCTTTCCATCCATGCCAAAAGAGATAGAGTTTACCGAAAAAACCGGATGGTGGAGGGATACCCCCTAGGGATGGTGAACGTAAAACCGGAGAGAATGTTAGAACAGGATCCTTCATGTATAATCCCGCGTAATCCCTAATATTATCAGTTCCGGTTCGTAAACCAAATGAGGTGATACGAGCAAAAGTTCCCAGATTCATGAGTATATAAATAAACGTATAAGTTATCATACTTGCGTAACCGTTCTCCGGGTCTGCAGCAAGTACTCCAATCATAATATATCCAATTTGGCTTATAGAGGGATAAGCTAGCATACGTTTCATGCTTATTTGAGTAACGGCAATTAGATTTCCTAATATCATGCTAGAAGTGGCCAATAATCCTACCACGATATGCCACTCATTAGATAAATATGGGAAAATTAGACCGAAGAGTCGCGTAAATAAAGCTAGAGCTGCTATTTTGGAGGTAACAGAGAAAAAAGCAACGACTGGTGTAGGAGAGTCAGAGTCGAAAAGAAGATTTTCGATCTTTCCGCTCAGTCAGAACCGTGCATGAAATTTTTACTTCACACGGCTCTTGGTTCGTAAGAGATTCACGACTGATATTGCTCCCAGAACCTTCCTCGTGTATGTTTCAAACCCATTCTTCCTTGAATAATTCATAATCATTCAATATGAGGACTAATTGTTAACTTCTCGAAGAATCCCTCATCATTTGTTTAGATTACCCACCAGCGGTTTTGTCTTGAATTTTTTCTTGCTTGTTTGTCCTTCTTCATTTTTCACCGGAATCCTTTCAGCAACTAGAACTACTTGTCGAATTGGTAGGCACACACGCCCGGCGGGAGAGACAAATTTTGACTTTTTTCGTTCCTAGCGGATTTTTTTTTTGACACGATTTTGCTGGCCGTGTTAGAATATCGTGGATAAGTGGCTTTCAAAAGAGCCATTGGTTAGCATCCATGGCTGAACGGTCAAAGCACCCAACTCATAATTGGCGAATTCACAGGTTCAACTCCTGTTGGATGCAAATAAGAAAGAAGTGGATAGAGAAGCAAATAATTTGAGAACCTATCTACGAAACAGGTAGACTCAAAACTGATGGCAGCAGAAGTCAAACTAGTAGACTATACAGGAGTTGCAGAAAATATGAGGATAATTGAGGGAAAACGGACAAAGTGAGAAGGATACTACGGAAAAATTGAAAAACCAATTAATTACCGGGAAGTCTATTCGTTTGTTGCAGCAAAACCAATATACTTTTCATGTAGACTCGAAATTGACTAAAACAGAAATGAAAGATTGGATTGAGCAATTTTTTGATGTTAGGGTAGAGGGCATCAATAGCAGTCGGGTAGCAGGTAAAAAAAGAAAAAATAAAGTGAGTTTCAACTCTACGAGTAGAAAAAAAATGATTGCTAGACTTCGAGCTAATTACTTCATTCCACTATTTCTAAATTGACAAAAAGAACGATAAATTTCTATTAAGTGAAAAATTACACGTAAACATAAAAGGGAAGAATAAGTATGGCCATATGACTGTATGAGGCGTATACTCCAGGCACTCGGAACCGAGCCATTCTACGATTTGGAGAAGCAACGGAATCCAAGCCCCACAAGCAATTAACTTACCACAGAATATCTAGAAATGGTCGCAATAATACGGGAGTCATCACCAGTAGACATAGGGGGGGCGGACACAAGCGTTTACGCCGTAAAATTGATTTTCGGCGAGACAAGTTGAATGTTGCCGGGAGAATAGCCAGTATTGAATACGACCCCAATCGCAATGCTTTCATTTGTTTAATCAACTACACAGATGGTGATAAGAGATATATTTTGCACCCACGGGGAATAGGGGTTGGGGATATCGCAACGTCTAGTCCTGACGCATCTATTTCAATCGGAAATGCCCTACCTCTGAGTGCGGGTTGAATACTTGATTCGCGTATTCCGAAACTAATCGATCGGGTTGTAGGCTGGGCCCGGAAACCTGGCACTACTTCGAACTTATTAAATAATACGGAGTAAACCTGGTTGGGGTAACCAAATAGGGACAGTAGCGCGTGCTAAAGTCTAGAGCAATTAAATAATAAATCAATTTGCAAAGGTAAGATAATATGGAAACAGATAAATAATCTCAAACTTGGGACGACGAACGAGGGGTTCTACCCACGTATTGAATTCGTGGAAAGTACGAATTCAAAACACTCGATTTGGCAGTCGGAGGCAACATCGAAGCCACGGAATGACGCAAGTAAGAAATAGATGGAAGTTAAATTATTTAAATGCCAAGGAGAAGAGGTTTCCCAAGTTATCCCGGACATTGACTAATGCTAACGCGAATCATCGAAGTCACCAATTCTGCTGCTAAATTTTAAAGAGATACTAGATTCTCATAAAGAAGCCGGGTGCGGGCAAAAAAGCCAAGGATACAATGAAGATGGGACAAAATTACTTGCTTGTGTTTCAGTAGGCATCAGTTTGGTACTACCGAGACCCTGCGGAGGTGCCTAATCCCAGCTTTCGTATCCGGAAAGCTGTATGCTTCGAAAGAGGCTTGTACAGTTTGGGAAGGGGTCTTCCCCAGTTGCTTCCTTCCTTCCCTTTGAGGAAAAGTAAGAGGAGGGGGGGGTCTACCTCGACCAAAATACCTTTAGGTACCATTATACATAATATAGAATTAAAATCTGGGAAAGGCGGATAATCAGTTAGAGCGGCTGGCACAGCAGCAAAAGTAGTTGCAAAAGAAGGTCAATTGGCTACACTAAGACTACCCTCCAACGAAATTCGTTTAATATCTCAAAATTGCTTAGCAAGTGTAGGACGGGTCGGAAACATCGATATCAACAATGAAGGCTTGGGAAAAGCTGGGTCTAAGCGCTGGTTAGGGAGACGGCCCAAAGTGAGAGGTTCAGCTACGAATCCTGTCGATCATCCCCACGGAGGGGGAGAGGGCAGGACGTCGATTGGTAGGAGGAGGCCATCAACCCCTTGGGGGCATGTCGCACTTGGAAAGAGAAGTCGGGAAGAGGGGAAATATAGTAACCCCCTGATACTTCGTCGACGCAGAGGTTATTGATAAATGGAAATATTAAGCAGGGGGTTAGTCGGCTACGGCACGTTCTTCGAAAAAAGGTCCTTTTGTAGCTAATCATTTAATACGAGAGATTGAAAATCTCAATATACGACGGGAGAGAAAATTGGTTGTAACTTGGTCTCGCGCTTCTGCAGTCGTACCTATCACGATCGGTCACACCATTGCCGTTCATAATGGGCGGGAGCACCTACCTATTTATGTAACCGATCGCATGGTGGGTCACAAACTCGGGGAATTTGTACCCACCCGGAATTTTAGGGGACATGCAAGAAGTGATAAAGGATCCCGTCGATAATTAGGAAATTATATCTCATGAGAAACAAAAATAAATCAGAAACTGGGGTGCGAGCTCTGGGAAAAAATATCCGTGTGTCAGCTATCAAAATGCGACGGATTACCAATCGAATCCGGGGTTGTTCGTATGGAGAAGCACTTGCATTACCCGAATTTATGCCTTACAAAACGTGTTATCTCATATCACAATTGATTCTTTCTGCGGCGGCAAATGCCAGTACCAATTTTGGATTGAATAAATCCGATTTGTTCATTAGTGAGGCCTGGGTCGAGAATTCCACGTATTTAAAAAGGTTCCGCCCTCGAGCTCAAGGCCGAGGTTACCCAATAAAGAAACCCACTCGTAAAGTAACCATTAAATCAAACTCTAATTTTGTTGGAAAGATAAAGAGATGACTTCATAAAAAATGTTCACCAGTTGGAATGTGTCGGGAGTTTTAATAAAAAAAAAAACAACTAGATAGAAAGTAATTTAATATTGAGTTGAGGAGAAATAGATACGGGACAAAAGATTCATCCACTCGGTTTTCGACTCGGTGTAAGTTAGAAGCATTACTCTCATCGGTTCGCGCAGACAAAAGATTACCCAAAGTTTCTTGAAGGGGATAGACAAATACGTACCTCTGTCGAAAAGTATATTGCAAAAAACGTGAGGGACGCCACAAACTATGGCGGAGTTGGGCATATCGAAATCCAACGAAAAACAGATCTTATTAGGGTTGATATACATACGGGATTTCCCGATTCACTCATTGAAGAACAAAGTTTGGGGATTACTCGAATGAAGAACGATATCGAAAACATCTTAGGGATCGAAAGTCGCAAGCTCCGAGTAATACTAAGTAGTGTCACCCAACCATATGGGGAGCCAAAAATCTTGGCGGAGCATGTTGCCTCACAATTAAGAAATAGAGTTCCTTTTCGACGAACTATGAAAAAAGCTATTGAATTGGTTGGAAGAACTAGCGATAGAGGTATTAAGATACAAATAGCCGGACGCCTCAACGGTAGCGAGATGGCTCGGGTTGAATGGGCTAGGGAAGGTAGGGTCCCTCTCCAAACCATTAAAGCCCGTATAGGCTATTCTTACCACCCGGCTCAGACGATTCACGGGGTTTCAGGCATAAAGACCTGGACATTTCGGGGTATTGGGTGATCCCTACCCAATGAAAGAAAAACTATTTAATGAGTTTTGATGCAACCTAAAGCAGCTTTATCCTATTCCAGTTTCAATCCTTTTCATTTTAAACTCCAAAAGATCTTTGCTACGCTTAGTGTGCGACTCGTTCAAACAACATCTCTTCATCCATAAGAAAAAAAAATTAATTGCCTGAGTAATGAGCCCCCTCCCTGTTTTCGGGTACTAAATAAGTCAATGCCGAATACAGGGTGGGGCTATCTCATCGCAAATGAAATTTCTACCCATGGGAAGTTTTATTATGGGGAAGCTGAAAATATTACCAATTTATGACTATTTCGAGAAATAAAAATTGGAATAATTGAATTTCTTCTTTCTCGAAATCGTGTGGTTAACCGCTCAATTCCCAAAAAGCTGCGTGATGTAGCACAATTGCCAAATTGTCAATATCTGAAATAGAGCTCCGAGTCAATTAATGCTGGGAACACTGACTCAATGAAATTTGGATAGAGTGAAAAGCTCCGTCGCTGTGGGAGAACCAAAACGTTTGCTCTAAGAGATTTAAAAACGAGGGGACTTCCGAATCTCATTTATTCAATTAATAAATATCGGGATTTGGCGGATGGGATGGCGAGAGAAGCCCACACTTCAAAAGCAAAAAAGAAATGAATTAGAAGATCGAGCTTATTCTCGCCCGTGGATTTAGCACCAAGTAATACCTGAACTGCCGTTTGAAAATGGACTTTAATTAAAAATATTAAAAATATAATTAGTAAGTTTGCAAGGTATGGAAAACGGCATAAAATTCATGAGGAGCCGGTTGAGAGGAGACTTTCACGTCCGGTTTTGTATCAGAGATTGGTAAATTCTGTCTACATCGACTGCAACCCCAGACGAACTAAATATCGTAAGCAACATAGAGGAAGATTGAGAGGGATATCTAATCGTGGCAACACCATCTCCTTCGGAAAATTTGCTCTTCAGGCCCTCGAACCTGCTTGGATTACGGCTAGACAAATAGAGGCAGGGAGGAGGTCAATAACGCGCTGTGCTCGTCGAGGCGGGAAGCTGTGGATACGCATCTTTCCCGACAAACCCATCACCGCGAGACCTGCGGAAACACGTATGGGGTCGGGCAAAGGATCTCCGGAATACTGGGTATCTGCAGTTAAACCAGGCCGAATAATTTATGAATTGAGTGGGGTATCAGAAGATGTAGCCAAAGCCGCTATGGCGATGGCTGCCCACAAAATGCCCGTGCCTACTCGAGTGATAACTGCCGCGGAATCATGATACTTGTCAGAGGCGGGAGGGTAAAAAAAAAGTAAGTGACTTAACTTGAGGTGGTGGTGGCGACGGCGGGAATGTCGTGTCTGAGGCGTTACCCTGATAGTCGTTGAAGCAAATACACTTTACTAATTGGGTTAGACTAGTCGCGATAGCGATAATTCAATTATTCCCCAAATTTTTTGGTTTGGGTGGAATATACTTTTTTTACTCGAATTTACTACAAATAAACCTATCACTTTTCCCGATTACCAAACGATTCAAACTCAAAGTTATTTAGATGTAGCAGACAATAGCGGAGCTCGCAAATCGATGTGTATTCGAGTGTTAGGAACTGGCAACCGCAAATACGCAGGTACGGGTGACGTCACAATGGCCGTAGTCAAAGAAGCGGTACCCAATATGTCTCTAAAAAGATCAGAAGTGGTTAGGGCGGTGGCAGCTTGTACTCGTAAGGGGATAAAACGACGTAATGGAATGATTGTTGGATTCGACGACAATGCGGCCGTCGTCATAAACCAGGAAGGAAGTCCCAGAGGGACTCGGATATTTGGTCCAGTAGCTAGGGAATTGAGAGATTATAATTTCGCGAGAATAGTCTCGTTAGCCCCCGAGGTGTTGCGAAAACCAATGAGTTAAATGACTTAGCGCCATCAGTCTGACCAATTTTCAAATTGAATTTATATATATATATATAAATTCAATTTGAAAATTGGTCAGATATATCTGATATATCTAAATACCGCAGATACGCAAAATTAAATTGGAGGAAACGATAAAAAAAAGAAAGAGGTTAGGAATCATTCTGGTATTGATAATTACAACAACTACTGATTGATATTTCACGAATAACGACACCATCTCTGCTGCACTTACTGCCATAAGAAATGCCAACACAAGAAGAAAATCTACGATCAGGATACCTGCCACTAAAATGACTGCATGCATCGTACAAATTTCAGCGGAAGAAGGTTTCACAAAAAGTGCGGTGAAGCACAAAGGTAATGGGAAAGAGTTTCCGGATGTGAGCTTGAAGTATCTCGGTAAGAAGAAAGACCCCTACGTAGCAGTTATCAAACGCATTAGTAAGCCTGGTTTGAGAGTTTATTACGATCATCGGGAAATTCCCAAAATATTGGGCGGTATGGGAATTGCAACTTCATCGACATCTCATGGACTTATTACAGATCGGGAAGCTCGACACAAAAAAATCGGGGGGGAAATTTCATGTCACATTTGGTAATTCAGAAACTTTTAGAAATCAGTTGTTTCCGAAATGACTATGTTTTGAAATAGCTATTAGCAATATCAGCTGAATTAGCAATCTCTTAAAGAAATCTATGAATTACCGGAGGTTTATTTAGTTCGAATGATGAAGAAACAGAACCTTATTGACATGGAGGGTACAGTTACGGAATCGCTTCCCAATGCCATGTCTTGAGCGTGTTTAGATAATGGATGCCAAGTCTTGACTCACATATCGGGAAAGATCTGACGGAATTATGTAAGAATATTACCAGGAGATAGGGTAAGAGCCGAATTAAGTCCTTATGATCTTACCAAAGGGTGTACCATTTACCGACTTCGAAGTAGGCAGACAAATAGCAGTCAATAAATTTTGTTGTTGGTACCGCTACCTAGTAATTATCTGCTTGCTCAAATTTTTATTTTTTTTTTGGCAAAAAAAAGGAGAACGCATCTAAAATCTATCAATAGATTTATCTAACTAATTTAAGGCTGTAGATACGAAAATTCGTGCCTCCATTCGCAAAATATGTGAGAAGTGTCGATTGATTCGTAGACGTGGACGAATCATGGTAATTTGTTGTAATCCGAAACATAAGCAAAGGCAGGGGTAGCCAAAATCTTTATACGTAGAACCAAATAACAATTAACAACAGCCTTTCCGAATATGAATAATCAATCAACTATGTCGGGTAATTCAAAGAAGATTCGTTCACGCAAGGTAAAACGCGGAGTACAAAAGGGGGTTATTCATATACAAGCAAGTTTCAATAATACAATTATTACTGTCACGGACGTTCGGGGATAAGTAGCTACCCGGTGTTCCGCTGGTGCCTGCGGATTCAGGGGTGCACGCAAAAGTACACCATTTGCCGCTCAAGCTGCGGCGGAAAACGCTATTCGTGCCTCAATGGATCGGGGTATGAAGCAGGCAGAAATTACGATGAGTGGACCCGGTCCGGGAAGAGACACCGCCTTACGAGCTATTCGTCGAAGCGGCATAATCCTGAGTTTCGTACGTGATGTGACACCCATGCCATATAATGGGTGCCGACCCCCTCGAAAGAGACGCGTCTAAATGGTAGTTATTTAATAAAGAAAGGGGGATTTCTTTATGCTCACGTATGAAACCTCGACCTCTACCCAAGCAATTCAGTGGAAATGCGTTGAATCCAAGACAGAAAGTAGGCGTCTTCATTATGGTCGTTTCGTCGTATCTCCCTTCGAGAGGGGCCAGGTTAGTACTGTGGGAATTGCCATGCGTAGAGCTTCGTTAGAAGAGGTTCAGGGGACGAGCATAACATGTGCAAGGTTTCACGGAGTTGTACACGAGTATTCCACAATAACGGGTATCTAAGAGACGATACATGATGTTTTAGTTAATCTAAAGGAAATTGCACTTAGAGGCGATTCTAATGATGTTAAAGAAGCGTTTTCATCTGTAACTGGTCCCAAAGAAGTAACTGCGGGTGATACATCCCTGCCACCCTCTGTCAAAGCGATTGACAATTCACAGTATATAGTTACTATTACCCAACCAATATCCGTCAATATTGAATCGAAAATTGAAAAAGATTGCGGATATCGCATAGAAAATTTGGATGGATGTAAAAGTGGAGAATTTCCCGTCGATGCCGTATCTATGCCTGTTCGAAACGTAAATTATAGCGTGCATCTATTTGGAAGTGGTAGAGCGACGCGAGAAACATCATTCATTGAAATATGGACTAATGGTAGTCTGACCCCAGATGAGGCAATTAGCGAGGCTTCTAAAAAACTAATAGACTTACCAACTCCTTTTTTGCACGTGAAGTACGAAGACGTCTCCTACTCCGGAGACGATGAAAGTTCTTCCGCCTCGGTGGGGTCATCTTCACAAGTTTATGATGTGAATGAACTAGAGGGAAAGCTTTTCAAAAATATGTTTATTGACCAACTAGAACTACCCGCCAGAGCCTTTAATTGTCTCAAAAAGGCCGAAATACACACAATTGCTGATTTGCCTAATTACAGCCGGGAAGACTCATCGAAGATAAGAAGTTTCGGGCAGAAATCTGTGGATCAAGTGTCAAAAGCTTTGTGGGAGCATTTCGCCATAGAATTACCCAAAAATGAGTTGCATATTAATATTAACTAGTAGGAACAAGCGGCGTAAGCTAAGTTATTATATTTCCGAAGCAAGTGATATTGTCTCCCGTTTATTGCACGTCTATTTATAAAGGTTTCAGGAAGAAAAAAGTGAGTCAACCAAAACTCGGAAAATAAAATTTGACTTCGAATTACTTTGGCATAAACAAATAAAAATGGATTATCTAATTTGATATTTTTGATTCGAAAATGACTAAGTCTAGGGAAGTCTCGTCCCAGCCCGGGGGCCGGCAATTGCTCCCTAGACTAAATTTAACTATCTTTCAGGTTAATAAGAGATAGGAAAATACTAAAAAAGTCCCGAAGTTAAAGATCCATCTATGGGTAAAGTTGCTCCAATACCTGACCAAATAGCGACCGCGGTGCCAATTGCGAGGACTGTTGTGGCTACTGGGCGCCGAAACGGATTCTGAAATTTATTGACATTTTCGGGAAAAGGAACGGTCAACAAACCTGCGGGTACTGACGCCATTGAAAGAACACCTAATAGTTTATTGGGCACTGTGCGAAGTATTTGGAATACGGGAAAGAAATACCACTCAGGTAATATCTCCAAAGGAGTTGCAAATGGATTTGCTGGTTCACCAATCATTGATGGTTCTAAAACAGCCAAACCAACGGTACAAGCGATGGTTCCTAAGATTACTACGGGAGATATATATAAGAGATCGTTGGGCCAAGCGGGTTCCCCATAGTAGTTATGTCCCATACCTTTAGCTAATTTCGCTCTCGAAACAGGATCGTTCAGGTCAGGTTTTTTTGTTATCGGGGTGGACTTCTCATTCCCCCATAAGAATCGAACGTGAGAATTTATCCTCATACGGCTCGAGCAAATATATAATTATCTTACTCCGCAACGGTTAGGTTGGTGAATAAGGAAGGAAAGAACACAGAAAGAAGTTATTCCGTGACATGGCTTCTCATCCGAATCAGCTCAATGATAGAATAAAGCTTCGCGGATTATCTCGTATCCCATACGCACGTATCGTGTCGTTGCCAGTTTGTACAAGATACTTGCAAACTACAATCCGTATAGGATCTTAACTTGTTACAACTTCGGCTACATATCTCTTTAGATCGTTTTTTTACCCCAACGGCTACTTTCGCAAGCAATTAGCATTTGATGCGAAGGAAATGTATGCATCGTATTAAAAACCGTATGTTTAAAAGCTTCACACAATCCCAATTGGATACATAGGTTTTCACGAGGCCTTTCAAAATTTTTGATTCGATCATGGGAAAAATTCTCCAAACAACTTTCTTAGTTCAAAAGAGATGTTTTTATATCCAGGTTTCGAATCTTAGTCTCAAAGAAAGGTCGGAAGGGAGACACACCTTTGGTTGCAGCAGTATCCAACTCGACGTCTGCATAGCCTACACGTCTCGAGACAAGTCACACACTCCCATAATCCAATTTCTCTTTTCCTTTGACGCTTCAATTACTTCGTCCCAGTAGTCCGAGACGATAACCAAACCCACCAAATAACTTATCACTTGATTTAGTAATAAGTATCGGCGGCAACAGGACAACAACCTCTTAAGGAACTTGAAATTGATATCATCTACTGATATAGTAGCGGGGATTTTTTATCCCCGATTTGTGAAAAAATTGCGAAGGACCCGGAATGCCTTGTTTACGGATCATTGGAAAATGCATCGGCATAGAAACAGCAGTGGGAGGCGGCGAGACGAAAGTGTGTAAACTGTAAAAACGAGTTAATGTCGATTGGCCGACACTAGCACTTCCCCGTAATGACTCTACTAATGAAGATCCTACCAAGGGAATAGCTTCGGGTACGCCGGTTACGATTTTAACAGCCCAGTAACCAATTTGATCCCAGGGTAGGGAATATCCAGTTACACCGAAGGAGACGGTTGATACAGCTAGAATCACCCCAGTAACCCAAGTCAATTCGCGAGGCTTCTTGAATCCCCCCGTGAGATAGACGCGAAATACGTGCGAAATCATCATTAAAACCATCATACTTGCTGACCACCGATGAACAGACCGAATCAGCCAACCAAAATTAACTTCAGTCATTATATATTGAACTGAAGAGAAAGCTTCTGTAACAGTCGGGCGATAATAAGAGGTCATAGCAAAACCGGTGGCTACTTGAACCGAAAAGCGAGTGAGCGTGATTCCCCCCAAGCAATGAAATATGTTCACATGTGGAGGGACGTATTTGCTAGTAATATCGTCAGCAATTGCCTGAATTTCTAGGCGCTCCTCAAACCAATCATATACCTTAGCGAGATAGGTAAGCCTTTTTAACTCCCTCTTCGTAAACTGTACATGAGACTTTCTTCTCACACAGCTTAAGCAAAGATGTTTGAGCATTGCCCATCCCATTAGTAGTTACTCGAGTGAAGGAGTGGGAAAAAACGGCATACCCTCGACATCTTTTATTGATTAATAGACGAGGAAGCGACCCAGCCTCGAAAAACTTGGAAATACATTTCACTTCGATCTCATGTCAGCTTCTATTTTTGAATTCGAAATGACTAGTGCCAGCGTCTTGGGAAATCTCTTAATCTTATCGACGTATCTACCCCCCCCCCTTTTTTTTTTTAGGGGGGGTAAGTAAATGGATAGAGGTTACCTCGTTCTGATCTGATTTATTTTCTGACATCCACTAAACCTTAGATTTTTACTATAATTCGATAATTTATTATTTTTACAGATAGGAAGACCTAACGGGCGACAACTCCTCCATCACCCCGAACCCTGCACAGCTCTTTTTTCTCCACTCACACGCTTTAGCTTCAGTAAACAAGCGCAATCAAAACGTACATCATTGATAGTTTTTTGATACAGCACCGAGTCGGCAAGATTAGATAACAACTTTGTCACGAAATTTAAGTGGTAAATTGATGTAAATTAATCATAGTTTGTGCCTTATAACTAAATATTAATTCCTCGCGTTTCAGGTACTAATAACTAGACCGCCACCTGGCGAGATACCAGTAATCTAATATAGTAAAATTAAATAGAAGATTGTTTATGTTTTAAACCAGATTAGTTGCGGCGAATCACACACCCATATTATTGCCTTGCAAAAACATTTTAAGAAAAGTTCGCGCGATTTAACTCCCTTTCTGATTTATGGTGAAGTATCCACTCGTAAACCCCCGGCTGTTGTATCAGTGAGGTTCAGGGCTGTTCTACCAGCTAATTGGAATACCCTCCAATAAAACGGATGAATTATAAATTTCCAAAATGGTAACTAGGAATACTGCGAATAAAGCCATGGAAAATCCCATCAAGGGGGTGGTTCCCCAGCCGGGAGCAACCTTCCCGTATTCTGAGTTAAGCGGCTTCAAAACCATTCCCAAGAAACTGATCCTGGGTTTACCTTTTGGGGTATCACCAATAATTTTTGTAGCCGTAGAGCCTGCTCAATTGATTGAAATTTGATGACTTTGTATACTATTATAGCAAGTAAAGCGGGAACTACTTCTTTTTTGGGTTACATGGCAATGGAAACCGCAACTTCGGTCGCTATCTCTACATCCCGTTCACTCGTTAGCCTCACCGGTTACGCTTTGTATACCGCTTTCGGTCAACCCGCCAAGGAGCTCAGAGACCCTTTTGAGGAACATGAAGATTAGTCGCACCGGTAGACCTTCCTTCACAAAGTTAGAAAGGAAGGTCTCTAATCAACTTAATTTCCCTTATATTCATGATTTTGCTAATGCAACAAAATCTGTTTCTTTGGTGAAATTAGAAAAAAAAATTGAAATTGAAAAGAGCTTTTCATTTACCCTTGCTGGGTACCTTTGGGGGCTCCCGAAAGAAAATGGCGAAAAATATTATACCTAGAGTTGCTACTAACAGAAATGTGTAAACCAGTGCTTCCGTAGATTCGGCCGTAATAATGGTATTTTAGGGATATCTTTCATACTAATTGCGCCGGGGGAAACTTATAGTTATCTCAAATTTTATTTTTTCTTTACTTAACTTGAATGTATCTAAAACTATTCAATTAAATCTATCTATTAAGTTTTTAAGTTTTGACAGAAAATTATTTTCTCTCCTATAATTCAGTCAATTTTTGTAACTAATCCGGGAGAGACTGGTTTAATGGGATAAATAAGAGAAAATCTTTTGAACAGCTTGTCTTTTAGTACTTGGATCCCCCAACTTTTGAAATGCCCCGAATTCGACTTGGGCATCCAAATCAGGGTCGATACCGGCAAAAACGTCCCTAAACAAGGTTCTAGCACCGTGCCAAATGTGGCCAAAAAAGAAAATAAGGGCAAACGTGGCGTGGCCAAAAGTGAACCAACCCCGTGGACTACTTCTAAAAACACCATCCGATTTTAGAGTGGCGCGATCAAACTCAAAGATCTCACCTAATTGGGCGCGCCTGGCATATTTCTTAACCGTGGCGGGATCGGTAAAACTTGCACCACCTAGTTCACCACCGAAGAATTCTACGGTTACACCGACTTGTTCGACGCTGTATTTGGATTCGGCTCGTCTAAATGGTACATCAGCTCTTACAACGCCCTCGCCATCTACCAAGACTACGGGAAATGTTTCGAAAAAGGTTGGCATACGGCGTACAAAAAGTTCATGGCCTTCCCTATCTTTGAAGACGGCATGACCTAACCAACCAACGGCTATCCCATCGCCGTTGTCCATTGCACCTGCCCTAAACAATCCGCCTTTGGCGGGGTTATTGCCGATGTAGTCGTAAAAGGCTAATTTCTCCGGAATCTTCGACCAAGCTTGGGGTAGACTTAGATTTTCGGCTTCACCTGATCGTATTCGTTTCTCTATTTCTTGTTGGAAGTACCCCTGATCCCACTGATAACGAGTAGGGCCAAACAATTCGATCGGAGTGGCGGCGGAGCCGTACCACATGGTTCCGGAAACCACAAAAGCGGCGAAAAATACGGCAGCAATACTGCTAGACGACACGGTTTCGACATTTCCCATACGTAGAGCTTTGTATAACCGTTGGGGAGGACGAACACTTAGGTGAAATAAACCAGCTAGTATACCTAAAACTCCCGCTGCTATGTGGTGCGAGGCTATTCCGCCTGGTACGAATGGATCGAAACCCTCGGCCCCCCAAGCTGGATCTACGGGTTCCACCTTTCCAGTTAATCCGTAAGGATCTGATATCCAAATACCAGGGCCAAACAAACCTGTTACGTGAAATGCCCCAAACGTGAAACAAAGTACTCCTGAAAGAAATAGGTGGATTCCAAATATTTTTGGTAAATCTAGGGATGGTTTTCCCGTGCGATCGTCGCGAAACAGATCCAGGTCCCAATAAACCCAGTGCCAGATAGCAGCTAGAAACAGCAAACCGGATAGTATGATATGGGCCGCGGCTACTCCTTCGTAACTCCAGATACCCGCGTCAGTTGCGGTGTCCCCGGTGATGCTCCAGCCCCCCCACGACTTCGCTATTCCGATGCGAGTCATAAATGGAATGACGAACATACCCTGCCTCCACATGGGATCAAGAACGGGATCCGATGGGTCAAAAACAGCTAGTTCATATGAAGCCATTGAACCCGCCCAGCCAGAGACCAAAGCAGTATGCATCAGATGCACGGAAATCAGACGACCGGGGTCGTTTAATACGACGGTATGAACGCGATACCGAGGCAAACCCGTGAGAAACCCCTTTCTTGGATATTGGAGATGAGTGACCACTACGTAACTTTCTTGCGGTATAAGCTTGCTTTATAAGTTATAAGTAGACGAAATAGAAGTTTTTGTATGAAATATGCAAATCAATATTTCGGTTCATGATTAGAAGCAGTTATCTTCCCTTGTTTCACCTACTTATTTGTACAAGATACGTACTAATGTAAGAGAAGCCAGTAACTTTTCTTCGAAGAAAAGATGAAGGCATGGGTATTTTAACATTTACGTACTTTATATAACAATGTAGAGATTGGTCCCATCAGAATCTGTTAATATCTGCAAAAAAATACGAGTTTCTCATCCACGTCGTCTTCACTAGGCGTGTTATAATATGACGTAAGCTCGTTTTCGGTTTGGCTTATACGTCCCCAACTTAGAGGTGATTACAATCTCTTTCGGTAGTTTTTATATGCCAATTGGTGTTCCAAAGGTACCCTTTCGTCTCCCTGGGGAAGAGGATGCGGCTCGGGTTGACGTATAGTGCGACTTGTCGGGTGCGTCGAGCCGAACGGAACCCATTTCCGTCATTTCTTATCCGATTGATTTGTCTCTATCTCGCTTGGAATTGACTAATCTATCAGTGGTCAAATGCGTGGTAAAAATATGTCAGTAGGTTTGATAGTCGTTAGAATCCATGGCTAGTTGAAATAAACAGATTGCTTAGGCTCCGGTTACTCAACCCCAGGTATCAATCGTAGCCAAAATGACTATGAAACGGAAATTGGAGTAGATAAAAAAATTAAATCTATTTCTTTGTGAATATGTTACATGAAATGCGGTAATAGATATAGGGGAAGTGAAACTATTTGTCCCGTATGTGCAAATGGCGGTCGGAACCCCAATACCCCCGGGGTAGAAGATGAACCTAAAGACTCTTTGCATCAAAAGGAAAAGGACTCAATCACGAACGGAAATGCACCGGTGCAAGAGGAAGAAGTTAACACGCTGGGGTGAATTCACTGATCACCGATTACGAAGTGGTTCAGGATGTGCGAAAGCTGGGCCAAACAAACTTGAACCAGGAGCACTAATATGGGTAGGATCGGAAAATAAAATATAGTTTTATTTTCCACCCGTTTCACGTAAAAGCTACCGGAGCCGTATGTATCTAACGATACCTATACGGTTCTAGGGAGGGGATCGGTGGAGTGGGAGCCGCGGAAACCTATTCCAATCAACCGGCTTTATCGGGAGAGACTTCTCTTTCTGGGGCAACAGGTTGATGACGAGATCGCCAATCAACTTATCGGTATCATGATGTATCTAAATGGGGAAGATCAAGCCAAAGATATGTACTCGTATGTAAATTCACCCGGTGGGGCGGTATTAGCCGGAATATCTGCTTATGATGCGATGCAATTTGTCGTACCAGATGTACATACTATTTGCATGGGACTAGCTGCTTCAACGGGATCTTCCATTTTGGCTGGGGGAGAAATTACCAGACGTATAGCACTACCTCACGCTTGGCGCCAATGATTTGTGTGGATTAGAACCTTGCCTTCGCCTAGTTGGGGTAACAATAGCATGGCAATTATTACTCGGCGATTCCTCTTATGAACATTCATCTTATGAACATTCAACTACGAAGTAATGAAACGCCGAGAGGATAAAGTTAATCGATAGAAATTTGAATAAATTTTTGACTTGTAGTAGATTCACTCCCGGTCGAAATCAATATATCCTAGCGTCATAAATTGCATGAAATGTCGAATCTACATAATTTATTAAATTTTAAATTACTTATAAAAATAAAACATCGAGTTTTTAATTTTAAAGAGTTGAGCAATGCTAATTACGTTGTCCATCGAGGGTATATATAGCAAACTCTGGGATTGCTGGCGCTACACAGCAACGGAACCATCATAATACGTTCGTTTGAAAGAAAGGATGGTGTGATCTCGTAATACTTTTGTCGCAGTATTATAAGAAGAAGAGGTTTTACAACGAAGTAAATTTATCCCTCAAGACCTTCTATCAAGGCCTTTTAAGACAGGGGGTTAATTTTTAACTACTGATTCAAACAGATTTTGTTGGCCCACCGGAAGTATAGCCGTATGCAAAATAATTTGCTTGTACGGTTGGACTTAATCGGAGTCATTTAATTAGGGTAATGATTCATCAACCCGCTAGTTCGTATTATGATGGACAAGCGGGGGAATGCGTTATGGAAGCAGAAGAAGCATCAAAACTCCGCGATTGCATAACCAAAGTCTATGCCCAAAGAACCGGTAAACCTTTATGGATAATTTCCGAAGACATGGAGAGAGACGTTTTTCCGTCAGCAGAAGAAGCCCAGGATTACGGCGTCGCGGACCCCGTAGCGTTGGAAAACGCGTCAGTTTAAAGGTAGTAAATAACTAAGACTTACAAGAAGGAGGTAAATTCCTTCTCCTCAAATCAAGAAATTTTCTTTTGTAGTTTCACGCTTATTCGTCCAGCCAGCTACTAATCCATCCATTAAAAAAAAGCAAATCTTCGAGGTTTCTCTTCGTGCCTTAGGCAAAGAAATACTGTGAAGCTTGGTTGTTGAATACCAAGATGTAGCAAGTTTTTACAAATGGTTGATAATATTTCGAACCGGATAAAATCTTTGCGTCTTTGAACGTGCCAACAAATCAGCAACTTATTAGAAAAGCAAGACAACGGTTGGAGAGTGGGACGAAATCCCCCGCTCTTCGGGGATGCCCCCAACGGAGAGGAGTGTGTACTAGGGTGTATGTGTGACCTGTTCGGATCGGAAACCTGAGACATTAAGGGGGTTGATGCTGTGAGATAATCCCCCGAATGAAATAGGGATAAACCCATAATCCATCTGTTTTGAGAAGAAATAGAAATTCGTGGTTCAAGTCGGTGCAAATCCGGTCATTTTGGTTTGGGATGATAAAAACCAATCGATGACAATAAAGTTGAGTTATTAAGCGAAGCCAAGCGAATGGTATAAACTTCTACACCTCTTTCGCCAATCCTATTGCGATGGCAACAAACGCGGGTCAGCTGTTCTGCCAATCTCCAACGTAAAATACCGTTACTATACATATGATTTCTTCCGAAACAAATAAGAAATGGAAGTGAGAAAGCCCAGCTTAATGGGATGAGTTAAATATTGGGGATCATGCGACCCGCCAACAGCAATTTTGTTTTCCTTATCTTCGGAAAAGCCTAGGCTCCGGTATATAGGGGGGACCCGGCTGCCATAAGAAATTGGCCACGGAAACATCGGAATCCGTAGTATCTCAGGCACAACGTACTGCTTATTGACAGATAAACAGATGGGGGTGGGGTATCCAACCCGTACCGGAGTATTTGCGGGAGGGAAAGTCGGAGTAGCAAAAGCCGCCGGAATCTTTATTTATCACATCAGATAAAAAAACGGGAATTTGTCACAACCTACAAATTTTCCAAGAATTATGAAGCAACTACCTGCGACCCTCTAGGAATTGAAGAATTGAAAGGTGTTGTATGTCATCGCACGTGGTGTAATTAAAATATAAATATATCCGTGGGATCTTCATATTTATCTTTTCGGAGGGGTACGTTTTGGTATGACGCAGCATATCTATTTATCTAAATAGATATTTTTTTAATTGATATATCTAAATAAGATATATTAAGGCGAAACTATTTAGGGGAGTAGCAGAGCCCAGGAATAAATGGATTTCTCAGACAAAACTATAATTTCCTATGAGGCTATACATATAATGACCAGAGTAAGGCGAGGATCTATAGCTCGGAGATATCGCAAAGACATTCTCGATTTTGCGTCCGGGTTCCGGGGGGCTCATTCGAGATTATTTAGAGCGGCGAACCAGCAAGAAAAAAGGGCATTGGCTTGCGCTTATGTAGATAGAAACAACCGAAAGAGAAAATTTCGCCGTCTGTGGATCGCTCGGATTAATGCAGCGGCACGGAAAAATGGAATTACGTACAGTTCGACGATTCACAATTTGCTTGAGAATCAAGTTTTTCTGAATCGCAAGATACTCGCGCAAGTAGCTACTCCAGACGCTTACTGTTCCTCCAGGCTCGTACGAAAAATCAATAATGAAAAAGATTGACATCCAGGTAAGCCTCTCCAAATTAAACGGAGAGGCTAGAAATAGAGAACGGGTTAATTTACGGATCTATGGCATAGAAAGGAAAAAGAGGAGAAGACAAACGAAAAGACAGACTATCTTATCGACATCATTTTGATTCAACTTAAATACATTCAATTATATTTCTTTCGCAGGAAATTTTTAGTTGCCAAATCAGGAAATCCCCCATAATTCAATTTTATGAAATTATCTAATTTTCGTTATTTGAGAAGGGTAGCGAAGCCAAAATACGGGCTCTCTTTATAGCGACAGCTACCGAACGCTGCTGCTTGGAAGTCAATCTATTCATCCGTCTCGATAGGATTCTTCCCTGCTCACTTACGAATCGCCGAAGTAGGCTCGTATTTTTGTAACCAATAACTTCATCGGGGCGAATGGACGGGGAACGTCTACGGAGAGATCGTTTAAATTTATTCGTGATATTTTTTTTTGACTACCGATACACATTAATATTGATTACCTACAAATTAATCAGAAATATCCTTCACTTTTTTAGTTCTTTATGGTAAGTATGTTTGTGGCAACAAACACAAAATTTTTTTGATTCCAACCGAGTAGGTGTGTTACGGCGATTCTTACGTGTAGTGTATCGAGAAATACCCGTGGATTTGTCGCCAACCTCTTTGCAAGTACATATTGTACATGCTAAAGCAGTGGTTACCCTCGCATCTTTACTTTTGGTCATAAAATCAATTGCATCATAGTAAGATAGGTTTTTTTTTTGAGTGGGAGGGTCACAAGTAGATCCAAATGTGGTTTGAACGGACTACTCGCGAAGATTTAACAATAAGGTTTAGATTTTATTAGCTACCCCCCCCCCATTAAAAACTCGGTTACGCGCTACTCGTTTCGCGAGACGCAAATTTATATCAAATTTTTGCTTCGTCAGATCCATCTGATCCCTCTGTAGTTAGTTCTTTGGATCAAAAAAATGGAAATAATAAAGCGTCTGGGAAGAAACGATTAACTTCTATTAATGACCCCGCTAACAAGCCGAACCATATTGCAGCTACGACAGGGGCCGTGGAAAGGTATATCTTTACATTTTGCATCAAAAATCCTCCTTCTTTTGAAATTTTTATTCCTCTACCTCTTAGTCTTTATTCCTCTTCTACTTCTTTTTTATCACTTCCGGAGAACCGATTAGTATTTACAACTTATAAATCAATTTTTCAAAAGAAAAACTGATAACTTCGGAGTACTCAATATTGGTGGTACTAACACCCGCAACGTCGGTGAAAAATGAGAAGGAAAAAGGGTAATAATTGAACGGAGTGATAGGAAACAACCACCTACCAGAAAATAAATTTCCCTTTTACTGGTAGCCAATATCTATAGCTACCAGTTATAATACTTCAAATAAAGTAGCATCGGATCAATGATACCAGGTACAAATCGAGATTAATAGGGATGTAACGCAGCTCGGTAGCGTGTTTGTTTTGGGTACAAAATGTCGCAGGTTCAAATCCCGTCATCCCTATTTTCGATCCATTCACCAAGCTTCGGGAGTAGGACTTGCCGCGTAACCAACTTTCTACTTATACAAACTTTCCACTTATGAAAAAATGAAAAATTTGTAACTCCTACTTCCTCCCCGCGGAAGTGGGGAAGCAGGCTGCTACAAAATATTATTCTTTAGAATAAGAAAGTGACCCCGAAGGGGGGGACGCCCTTAGTTCAGTCCGGTAGAACGCGGGTCTCCAAAACCCGATGTCGTAGGTTCGAATCCTACAGGGTGTGCCTACTCCCGCTTACCCGGGGATCAATTAATATAAAAAATACGTATCGAATACAGAATTTGTAAGAGATGAAGACAACAAAATTGTCGCCGCTGAAGTAGCCCCTCCTCATGTCTGTTTCTTAGATAAACAACTATTTTTAGACAAATCCTAGAAATGATGAAATAATGGAGGATAAAAAAGAGACTTCTAGATGAATATTTTTCAATCTTTCTTTTAAACCGAAGTCCCATTTGATGTTTGAGATGCGGCAATTATTAGATTCTAACGAATATCTAATTGATCGCCGCGTCGATATTGTAGGTATGCAGTTACAAATAATCCAGCTAGGGTTATAGGAATCGAACCCGACACAATTCCCGATAGTGATGCTTCAACCATTCTAGTTTATAGATATTTAATGTAAATACTTACCAAACTTACCGAAGCAAAGCGGGTTTCCGCGTCAACCGAATAGTAATCGGTAAGTGCGATAAAATAGTAGGCGCCGGCGGGGCCCCCTTTTTTTTGCTCTTCTCCCCCTCTATCTAGATTCTATGTGGTAGTGCTAAGTCACAGAATTTGAATCTTGTTCAATCCAACAAATAAAGCTAGGGTCAAAGTTAATACAGACGTCAAAAAGGCGAAGTGACTTAATAGAGTGAGCATAAATTTGAATACCAAATTACCTGACAGATGGGTTAGTATACGATTTCTTCGAGTAGTTTATCACCCGAACCTATTGAATCAAAGTTGTTTATTCAAATTTGCTAAGTCGGAATTGATTAGTAACATTTATTTGGTGATCTAATACTGGTTGATCTAAACCCATAAATTTAGTTTATTTGGTACAATTATGTCTTACTAATTTAATTTATTAGGTAGGCAACCACATAGTACCTCCCGGTCGTTAATTAATTGGTTACTAATTGCTAGAGAATTTCTTCCCCTTTTCGGTAACTATCCCAATTACTATTGGAATAGCTATCTATTTAACCTACTAATAAGCGTAGGCCTAGTTGAAATCAGTACAGTAATTGCCCGAACACGCCGAGATACGAAAGCGGACTGGGAAACGGAGCGGTGGAAGATATTCCACCGCCTGCGAACCGCCACGCGGTTCTGAATCTGGCCAAGGCTTTCTAGTCGGTTTGGTCTAGGTGTAGGCAAAACCACCCATCGAAAATTTCGTAAGTATCGAACACCTCACCTGTGAGGAGCGAGTAACCTTGCCGCATCAAAGGTGGGCTAGCTATACTGAACCAGTATATTTCGGATATACCCTGGGTATTAAAGTGACATTCTAATTTGGGTCAGGTCCCATTCGAAAAGGTTTACGATTCTGCATATTTCACCCCCTTTTCTTATTCGGGAAACAATCCTTTTTATTATTACAAGATAGATATAGATAGATACGGAGCTGAATATGTCTGGGAATACAGGAGAACGCCCCTTTGCTGACATCATTACTAGTATTTGATACTGGGTCATCCATAGCATTACTATACCCTCCCCGTTTATTGCAGGCTGGCCATCTGTCAGTACAGGTTTAGCTTACGATGTTTTTGGAAGCCCTCGCCCAAACGAATATTTCTCAGAGAGCCGACAAGAAGTTCCCTTGGTAACTGGCCGCTTCGATTCGCTGGAACAGGTCGACGCATTCACCAAATTCTTTTAGGAGAAACCAATGGCTTTAGATAAAACTTATCCGATTTTCACTGTTAGGTGGTTAGCCGTTCACGGCTTAGCTGTACCTACAGTTTTCTTTTTGGGGTCTATATCAGCTATGCAATTCATTCAAAGGTAGTTTTTAGTGAGCTCTGAATCTACGACACAACCGAATCCAAATAAACAGAGTGTAGAATCGAATCGTACAAGCCTTTATCGGGGATTATTACTGATTTTCGTACTTGCCGTTCCATTTTCTAATTACTTCTTTAATTAGAAACTAAAAGGAATTGTCTGAGAAAGATCGAGATCCTAATTATTTGTGACTGTTCATGTCTCGAGTCGAGACCGGAGGATGAAGCTAAAAAAGTAGAGGGTAAGGAGGTGGCGCAGATGACAAATACCACTGGAAGAATTCCCTTGTGGTTGGTAGGTACTGTAGCCGGTACAATTGTGATAGGTTTGCTAGGCATATCCTCTTACGGGGCTTACTCGGGGTTGGGGTCGTCTCCTCGATAATAACTGCCACTTGATCAGTAAAATTTTGCCGAATTCTACAAGCGAAGTCTCCGTTTTTTCTTCTCTTTCTACCCGAAAAGGGAGAAGAAAAAAGCGGTTCAATTCAATATATCCCTATTTAATTAGATAGAGATGGATTAGTGATATATCGAGTTATAGTTGTTGATTTGTCGGCCGAGCGTGATTGATGCCCAGCTTCATCGGTATTGTAGTTATACGACGCATCTTTCGAGTAGACGGCTCGATCGATTCTTTAGATGGAAAAGAATCGATCGAGGCTGAATGTGACAGCTAAAATGAATAGTTCTCTCCACACCCTACCCTTTTTAGTCACATAATTAAAAAATAAAAAAATTTAATATTGCAGTTTGGCAGAGGTATTATAGTCCGGGAGGGAAAACTAGTTTGATATAATCGGATCAATCGATAAGTTTTCGGGTATAATTTCTACTTCGATAAACTAAACTAACAGGTGGGTTTTTTTTCCATTTACTTCCATCCAATAGCAATCTTCCCAACTAGCCCCATTCATATTTGCGGTCGACCTCCCTACCCGCCGTTGCATCTTCTGTGCCCCAGTTCACAATCGATAGAGTCGAACTAGGGAAGGGGACTGGTCGGCAAAGAAGTCAGCTAATTGCGTCGGGGAAAAGGAATACGTGTGGGTGACGTCGATGGTGTCGACGTCGTTGACGCCACGAACAAAGCTTAAGTCGACGCAATCAACACTTTCCATGCGGCTACCAAACCATTGACTAAAAAAAGAGACAAGTGGGGATATCTTTTCCCACACGCAATTATCAATTGGTTTATTTAGCCACGGGAGGGATAACAAAGAACAAAAGGAGTAGCCAATCAGAAATTCATTTCTGCCAACTGCACTTTTTCAAACTGTTTTTTCTTAAGCACAAGAAAAATCTGTGCCAATACAACCGATGCAAAAAAAGCTATGAGACCTTGGATACGCAACGGGTCTTGGAGTACAATTTCAACTTCCCCCTGACCAAATCCGCCAACATTGGGGTTATTAGTCAATGGCTGATCGGCCTTAACAAACTCACCTTCTGAAACGATGAGCTCGAGGCCGGGAGGGACGGTATCAGTTGTTTCACGACTCTCGGATGACTCCTCGATAATGATTTCGTATCCACCCCTTCCTTCTTTACGAACAACCCTCTTTATTTTTCCTGCCACCGAAGCGGTATAGACCGTGTTGTTGCTTCTGCTCCCATCTGGGTATATTTGTCCCCTCCCCCTATTCCCCCCAACATAAATGGGGTATTTCAGAAAATGAGCTTCTTTGTTAGTACCGGGGTCCGGCGAGATAATTGGAAATATGATTTCGCTGTATAATTTACCCGGCACTGGTCCTACGACGATTATACCTTCTTCGCCGGGACGGTAACTCTGAAATGATAATTTCCCCAATTTTTCTTTCATTTCGGCTGGAATGCGATTAGAAGGAGCCAATTTGAACCCCTCTGGTAGAATGAGGACGGCGCCTACATTCAACCCACCTTTTTTTCCGTTTGCAAGTACTTACTTTATCTACGTATCATAGGGAATCTTGACAACTGCTTCAAATACAGTATCGGGAAGAACGGATTGCGGGGCCTCAATATCCACAGGTTTCTTGGCTAGGTGACAATTGGCGCACACAATACGCCCCGTAGCTTCTCGGGGATTCTCATAATTCTGTTGCGCAAGAATCGGATATGCATTTGATACAGATGGACAGTTTAATTCACCGAAACCGATCGATACCGCAAGTGACAGAATCCAACACTTTTTCATCCAGTTATTCGTAATTCTTCTTCGCATAGATTGATGATTATTCCCAAGTCTTTGTACAAACGGGTCACGTGTTGACCCGCTTGGTGGCAAATAATTTTTTCTTGTTCTAATTCTTTCCCCTCTTATATATATATATTTTTTTTAATCATTATTTATGTGTGGTGGGCGGGAGAGGGGGGGTGCAAATAACCCAAATGGATGAACTGGTCTAGCCCGCTAGATGCGAATTCGGGGAAGTAGTTGTCACCCACTCATTGTATGATAAGTTGCTACAATTGAGGGAGATGTGCGATTCAAGTGACGAAAAATCCAATATTTGGATACCGTATCTAAAATAACTGGAAAGGTTGAGACGAGGCGAGAAATTACATATTTATTGGGAATTAAGCCAAAGTGTTCGAAGAAGGAGCCTATGACTATTTCCCAACCATGGGGCGAGTGGAACCCTACACATAAATCAGTTAGTGAAAGAATGGAAAACGCTTTCATCGTGTCATTCAAACTGTAAAATGACTCCTGAATCCAGGAATTTGAAGCCGCAAGTCTCTTTCGACCCGTTATAAACAATGAAGCTAAGATGGCAACACTAATTAAATTGGTTACTAGCTGCAGCAGTAGCTGAATATTCAGTTCGTTATACATTGTTGTCAATTGAGTAGTCTCGTCATATGCATTTGCATCAGAATTTTGCAACCGCGTATCTGCCAAATGTTCAGTCGCGTCGTCTAACCAGAGCAACGCTTCTACTTCTCGGAGCTGCTTCAGAGCTTCTTCCTCTTGAAAGGGGTTGATAAATATCTGAGTCTGAGTAATGTTCCACCAACCCCTAATCCAAGACTCCAGAAACCAATTTTTGAAACTGATTGGAATTGTGAGGGGGAGAAGCGGGAAACACCCAACATATTGGAGGGAAACTAATGCTTGGTTTTTAGCTAAGTCAAAATCATTATGTACCAACACATCTGATTTATTTACCAATTCTGCCCCGAATCTGGATAAGGTGCGAGTTACGGACCGAGGCACCAAACTAATTGACTCATAGGCCGACGGAAAATTTAAATTTGCTGATTCGTAATTAAATGATTTTTCAATCACCTTTTTGGTAGTTTGAAATGGAAGAAAGTTTAGGGAACAACGTGCTCCCCTAGCATCAAACTCATTTGAAGTCGCTTCAATCCAAGCTAATTTCCTATTTATTTCTTCTACATCATTCAACTTGTAGAAGACGCATCCTTTTGCGGGAGGAAAATCATTATCCAGTTTATCTTCTTTATCTTCTTTATCTTCTAATAAACTAAATATTTCTATTCGTTTATTAACTGTTTCGCCATTCGCATAACAATTTTGGTGAGATTTTAAGGATATATCTTGGAAAAGCGAAGTATCTGGGAGGTTCGGCGGAAACGCATTCAAATAATTTTTCGCCAAAAATTTGTTTGCGCAATGGTGCCCAATTGGAAGGAATGCAAGCAGCTTTGTCCCGAAAATAAGTATCAGACCCTTTTGCATTCCTAAAATAGATATGCTAAATCTGTGCTCCAAAAGACTGCAGTATATCAGATATCTAGATTTCCTCGACGCCGTGTTTGTGGGCGCTGCCGTGGCTCGCGACAACTCCCCCGGTGTTGAGGGAGATGACTCTATTCGCACGAATAGCGAGGAGTCATTTACTAGGGACTGCAGTTGTTTACTAGCCTCATAAGCCCTATCCGAGGAACGGTGTGGGGTACTAAAAAACCGTCGAAGAATTCTCCGTTTCCAGTAATGTAATTGCATATATTAACTTTAACTACCTATCGATCGGGAGAATGAAATAAGCGAGGTACGAGACTAATCAGATGAATTATTTTAATTAGACTATCACTTCTTCGGATCCCTTCCCCTCGAAGTTTTTTTTTCGCCGCCCCAGTAGCCTCGCATTTCTTTGCAAATCATCCAGTTCTGAAATTCGATAAATTTTAAAAACCTTCAATCGATACACGCGGGAAACGAGCGGGTTCGGCGGCTTTTTCTTCCATATCTCCTAGGGTTAAACCTTCACCGATCCTAGTTAGTGGGATATTTCGCCGACCCCTAACTTTCAGATATATAATCCTACGTGGATAAAAGCCTCCTCCACTTTTCAATCCAACCGCTTCCACATCTTTTAATACAAGTCGAATGTGGATGCGGCGATTCTTTCCAGGGAAGCCCCACCGAAATATGGAAGAAAATCCTTCTCGCTTATCAAACAAGTTGTATCCGCCCCCCACGTTCCGAAACGCAGTACACCACAGATACAGCCCGAGAAAGAGGCCTGCAATCCCGTAGAAACACATAACAACACCCTGTGGGATGAAAACAATGTGTTCGGATGAAAGTCCGGGGATCAGATCTTCCCCGACGCAGCTGGAAAATCCCACTAGTAAAAAACCCGTTGCACCACAGACAAGGATACAGGCCCAGCATGAATTTGCAAATGTGCGGGAGCCTTTTATGAAATCTACTTGGATCCATTTGGAGCGGCAATTCATTACTATTTCCTCACAGATTGCATAATAAATGGATTAGCCATTTTGTCATCATTTTTGCTCCCCCCCCCCATTTCTTTTTCCAGTCCATTACTTCCGCTTGTCTTTGATGTATTCGGATTTAATAATGAAGTACCAAAATGGGGTTCAAGCGAATGAGGTAGTTATCTACATGTATCTCATCCTAGGAACAAATAGTCAATCTATATATCATTTCGCATAGAAATGAGAATGAGATATAGATTGACTGAAGCAACATTCCTTCTTGAGCTTGTTGGGATATTGTTGGGACAAGGATAACCACCAAGAAAAAAGAAATTCATCTCGATTAGGTATTAGCTGAGACTAGACTTCGAGTTGAATTGATATCAGAAAATCACCAAGCGGTTTATTCCGTCTCCAAAAAAAAATTATAGGATTTCATCCCGCTCTATATATATAAATGAAATAGCCATTGTAACTGCTGGAAACACCAAACCGACTAGGGGTACAAAAATAGAGGGTAGATAAGATGCTGCCATGATAAAATTACCTCAACTACAATAAATAAAAGAAGAAATTTATTTATACAACAATATATCTCTGTTTCACTCTTCTTTCTAATATCTAATGATATTCCTTTTATTCCATAAAGAAAAGGGGTTTCCAGGCTTCCCGTGAAATAATCTAATTTGAATTTTTCGTTTTATGGGGTTTCTCGAGGGGGGGGGGGGCAGGTAAGTCGATACCAAACAAAAGATCCGACAAACTTTATGTTGTACAAAAATGAAACAGAAATGGCAATTGTTTCCCCATTTACTGGTGAGGCGGTAAGGTGAGGTGTGGCTGATTTATAAATACGAGAAATAAAATTCGGAACGAATTCAATTTTTTTTATAAGGAGCTAATAAATAAAGCTCAGATATTTCGCCCAAAACACCCTTCGAGAGATTACGTGGAACGATCGAATCGAGTAGCCCATTATCAAATAAAGACTCAGCTGCTTGAAAGCCATCAGGTATCTTTTGACGCGATGTTTATTCAATTACCCTTTTACCGGCGAACGCTATATACGCTTTGGACTCGGCAATAATTATATCCCCCAACATGCCAAAACTGGCAGTGACACCCCCCGTGGTTGGATAGGTAAGAATCGATATATGAAGTAGTTTTTTCCGAACTTGATGAATTTGCAAGACGGAAGAAATTTTAGCCATTTGCATCAAGCTCAACGTTCCTTCCTGCGTACGCGCCCCCCCAGAGGCACAAATTAAGACCAATGGCGAAGACTTGTCCGTGGCATATTCAATTAAGCGAGTAATCTTTTCACCCACAACGGAACCCATACTTCCTCCCATGAAATGGAAGTCCATGACACCAAGCGCAATAAGTGTTCCATTTAGATACCCTATACCTGTTTGAACAGCGTCGGTTAAACCCGTTTTTTCTTGAGAAACAGCTACACGATTCTGATAAGAATCCTCGTCGGAAAAGTCTAAAACATCTTTTGCAGTCATGTCTTCATCCATGGGAATCCATGTGTTTCGATCAATCAAAAGTTCGATCCTTTCCATACTATTCATTGACAGATGATAACCACGTTCTTCACAAACACTTCTATTCTGTTTCAAAAATTTAACGTAAAGCATGTTCCCGCAGTTATCACGTCGAGCCCATAATCCTCTACTCGTGTTAACACTTATCCGCTTCTCTCTTTCCTTTTCGGTTGAGATAGAGCCTCTCGTAGCTTCTTCCGGGAAAGCTCCAATCAATCCACCAAATTTGCGCTTATCTTCAAACCAATTTGTCACAGACGTAAAAATCTCCTCATCTGTTGTTTCCGTTATAGCCTGTGGAAGAAATAAATTTTCAATAGATTTTTTATGATATGACGAACTTTCCCTGCAATTGAGATAGGTGTCAACAAATTGGGACCAAATTCAAGTTCATTGACCCAATAAATAATTGGCAATTGACTAGTTATCTATCAAGTCAATCATATTGTAGGTGTTCAATTTCTACTATCCAACGAAACAGACGAAGCAATATGCTGTGAAACTAAACATTATAGAATAGGAGTGTTCCTAATTATAATAAAGTTTCGAGTTTAATTTTAGACTACTCGTTTGTATCTCGTAATTTTATGATACGAGTTGGTAGGGATTCGAACCCTCGGATTCACATTTCGAAACTATGTGCCTCCCAGTTTCCATCATTGATTAACCAACCTCACTATGTATCGCGTATTAGGAGTATGGGGAGAGTTAATTCCTTCCCAATACTCCTAGTATGTCACGTCTCACAACTATTGCGGAACAGATGCCAGTAGCAAATAGCTACAAAAATTCAAATCTATTTACAACGTATCAATTGTATCGAATTCAAATTTGATTGCTTTCCATATCTCGCATGCGGCAGCCAATTCCGGACTCCACTTACTAGCTTCACGAATAATTTCGTTACCTTCACGAGCGAGATCCCGACCCTCATTCCGAGCCTGTACGCAAGCTTCTAATGCGACTCGGTTGGCTACCGCACCGGGCGCATTTCCCCAAGGATGTCCCAAGGTTCCTCCACCGAACTGTAAGACAGAGTCGTCCCCGAAGATTTCGGTTAGGGCGGGCATGTGCCAGACGTGGATACCCCCCGAAGCTACGGGGAGTACACCCGGCATAGATACCCAATCTTGTGTGAAATAGATACCGCGGCTACGATCTTTTTCGATGTAATCGTCGCGGAGTAAATCGACGAAACCCAAGGTGACTTCCCGTTCCCCCTCCAGTTTGCCTACTACAGTTCCGGCGTGTATATGATCTCCACCGGACATGCGTAATGCTTTCGCCAATACACGAAAATGCATACCGTGATTTCGTTGTCTATCTATCACAGCATGCATCGCGCGGTGAATATGAAGAAGCAGTCCATTGTCTCTACAATAAAAAGCTAAGCTGGTATTTGCGGTAAACCCTCCGGTCAGGTAGTCATGCATGACAATTGGTGCACCCAATTCTCTAGCAAAAACAGCTCTCTTCAACATTTCTTCACACGTACCCGCAGTAGCATTTAAGTAATGCCCCTTAATTTCGCCTGTTTCAGCCTGAGATTTGAAAAGAGCTTCTGCTACGAATAAGAAGCGATCTCTCCAACGCATGAATGGCTGGGAATTTACGTTTTCATCATCTTTTGTAAAATCAAGTCCACCGCGGAGGCATTCGTAGACGGCTCTACCATAATTTTTAGCAGACAGACCTAATTTTGGCTTAATTGTACATCCCAATAAGGGACGTCCATATTTGTTCAGTTTATCCCTTTCGACCTGAATACCATGAGGCGGTCCAATGAAAGTTTTAGAATAAGCAGGAGGGATTCGAAGGTCTTCCAAGCGTAGGGCGCGTAGAGCCTTAAATCCGAAAACATTACCCACAATGGAGGTGAACAAATTGGTGACAGAACCTTCTTCAAATAGATCCAAGGGATAAGCTACATACGCAATATACTGGTTTTCTTCTCCAGCGACGGGTTCGATATCGTAGCATCGGCCCTTGTAACGGTCGAGACTGGTCAAGCCATCTGTCCATACAGTGGTCCACGTACCTGTGGAGGATTCCGCAGCTACTGCAGCTCCGGCTTCCTCAGCCGGTACTCCGGGTTGTGGGGTCATCCGGAAGGCTGCTAAGATATCGGTATCTTTGGTCTTATATTCGGGGGTGTAATAGTTCAGTCGGTAATCTTTGACACCAGCTTTGAATCCAAAACCTGTTTTAGTCTCCGTTTGTGGTGACATGGGTTTGTTCCTCCCTATGACTAAATTAGTAAATCTTGCAAAGATGAGATCTGCTCGGCATAGGTAGAGTATTTCGATGTGAAACGCAAAGTGGATATAGTTTGACCCGCGCGCGATACTTATACCTCTCGAAACTCCATTTCAAGCATGGAACATTATCATTTTATACCGCGCCTCGTGCGGGGTGCAACTAATCAATCTGTTTTCTTACGGAAACTGCTTAGGGGGCAGCGTTCTGCTTCATCTCAATACATTGACTCGGCAATCTCTTCGTGGTTAGACTGGTCGATAGAATACGAACTAAATAATTGCCAATCTCTCGCGTTTAATGATCAATCTTGTTTCAAAAAAAGGGGGACGCGCATGCCGGTAATGAAGATTCAACGGAAGAGCACAGATTTCATTAGTCTTTCGATCGTATACAAGACGAAGAGGAAGTCTGCTTCATCTGCCGGGTTTACCCCCCCCCATTTCATTTATCTATAGCTACATCTGCAAGACGGAATTAAATAAAGGGGAGTGGGTGGGAGGGGAACTATTGACTTCTCCCCCCCAATCGACCACTCAGCGATGAAATACCATATATTTCTATCGATTCAGTAATCAAATAAAGATAATACACCGAAATAGTATAGTTATGAAAACCAGTTCTCCCTCTTTCGAAATTTCTGAATTGGTAGAAAAAAACGTGGGCTATATCACTCAGATCATTGGACCAGTGTTAGATGTGGCTTCCTTGCCGGGGGAAATGCCCAATATATACAACTCACTAATAGTCAGAGGACAAAATCCAGCAGGTCAAGAGATTAATGTTACTCGTGAAGTCCAACAATTATTAGGTAATAATGAGGTAAGAGCCGTAGCTATGAGTGCCACAGACGGTTTGATGAGAGGTATGGGTGCTGTTGATACAGGAGCCCCCCTTAGTGTTCCCGTTGGTGAAACTACTCTTGGACGAATATCCAATGTCCTCGGCGAACCCGTAGATAATTTGGGTCCTGTGCAAAGTAGTACGACATTTCCAATTCACAGGTCCGCCCCGGCATTTACCCAGTTGGATACTAAATTATCAATTTTTGAGACGGGTATAAAAGTTGTGGATCTTTCGGCTCCGTATCGGAGAGGCGGAAAAATCGGATTATTTGGTGGGGCTGGAGTTGGAAAGACGGTTCTTATTACGGAATCAATCAATAATATTGCGAAAGCTCATGGAGGTGTATCCGTATCTGGCGGGGTGGGAGAACGTACACGTGAAGGTAATGACCTTTACATGGAAATGAAAGAATCAAAAGTTATTAATGAACAAAATATTTCGGAATCAAAGGTGGCTCTGGTTTATGGTCAGATGAATGAACCACCGGGAGCTCGTATGAGAGTTGGCTCAACCGCTCCAACAATGGCGGAATACTTTCGAGATGTTAACAAGCAAGATGTACTCCTATTTATCGACAACATTTTTCGCTTTGTCCAGGCGGGATCGGAGGTCTCAGCGTTACCAGGTAGAATGCCCTCCGCCGTGGGTTATCAACCGACCCTTGGTACAGAAATGGGATCATTGCAGGAGAGAATTACTTCCACCAAAGAGGGCTCAATAACTTCCATTCAAGCTGTTTACGTACCTGCGGATGATTTGACTGACCCGGCTCCCGCCACGACATCTGCACACTTAGACGCTACTACCGTGCCTTCAAGGGGATTAGCGGCAAAGGGCATTTATCCAGCCGTAGATCCGCTGGATTCGACCTCGACTATGTTACAGCCTTGGATCGTGGGTGAGGAGCATTATGAAACGGCACAGGGAGTTAAGCAGACTTTGCAACGTTACAAGGAACTTCAAGATATTATAGCTATTCCCGGACTAGACGAGTTATCCGAAGAAGACCGCCTGACGGTAGCTAGGGCTCGAAAAATAGAACGTTTCCTATCGCAACCTTTTTTTGTAGCAGAAGTTTTCACCGGCTCTCCGGGTAAATACGTCAGTTTATCAGAAACCATTAAGGGATTTCAAATGATTCTTCCTGGAGAGTTGGATAATCTCCCCGAACAAGCTTTTTACTCAGTTGGTAATATCGATGAAGCCGCTGCAAAAGCTGCGGCTTTACAAGCGGAGGGTCAATAAAAGAGATGGTATTGAACCTTCGTGTAATGGCCCCTAATCGAATAGTTTGGAATTCCGAGGTTTGGGAAATTGTTTCATCCACCAATAGTGGTCAGATTGGTATACTACCCAATCATGCGCCGCTTCTTACAGCTTTGGATATGGGAGTTTCAAAGATACGTCACGATGGGCAGTGGTCTGCAATGGCGCTGATGGGCGGCTTTGCCATGATAGATAACAATCGGGTAACAATATTAGTTAACGAAGCGGAAAGAGCTACTGAAATTGATCCCGACGAAGCTCGAAGAATTTTTCAGATGGCTCAAGCTGACTCAGCTAAAGCAGAAGGCAAAAAAAGAGTAATAGAAGCCAACTCGGCACTTAAAAGAGCGAAGGCCAGACTAGAAGCTTCAAATGCTGCTTAACGGGTTTTTTTACGAGCCCGGAGGTACCAAGTGATTTGGTAGTCTCACGATAATACCACCACGCTATGCGCAAAAACCTTTGACGTGTCTCATATACAGTAAAACTTATTAGATACCAATTTAATTATCACGGTATCTAGTAAGTGTTACCTACTATTGGATTCGAACCAATGACTCTCGCCGTATGAAAGCGATACTCTAACCGCTGAGTCAAGTAGGCCGCCATCAATTTATAATTTATCCAATTTATCCCACACCACTTTTTATATCTCTATTTACCGAGGTGTGTGACTCACATATAGATATCTCTATTATATCCGAAGGAATAGCTAGACACAACTGCATGTTTCACCACTTAATAAATATTCGATCCCATATATATATATATATTCATTCTCTTTCTTTATAAGATTTGTCGAAACCCAACGACTCGTGCAAAACTATGCATGATAATTTTACGTATTGCGATTAAGGATACGAAATAATAGTAGCATGACAAATGAATTGACCAAAAAAAATAAGTCAACCCCTATATTAAATGGTGGGTAAGTGATTTATCAAATGCTGGAAGTGGCGGGGGCGACGCCAGGGAACCCGGGCGAGATCTATTCTTCATCTCACGAACTTTCGGGTGTGGAAGGTGTCGTATACTCCTTCCAAGCGACGGGAAATATTTGATATCACGAGGTGGACCTGTATCCCCAAAGACAAATCTCTGTGAATGCGGAGTTATTTTCTCGAGATACTTCGGGATTGCCTGATTTATTTCTTTCTTATTTACGTAGTTGTCCAGGAGATAGCATAGAAATACTTTTTGAAAAAAGTAGGTTGGGCATACACCCGCCCCTTTTTTTTTCCGAAGACTAAATAAAAGAGATAAGGTTGGTTGGTGCATCAGCATTTGTTTGCCCAATCCAATTGGATTGGGGAGCAGCTGGTGAAGTAGCCCCATGCCGTGAAAGCGGCATGGTGGGTTTGCAAAGCAATTCAAGAACGTTTCTTTATTCATTTCGATCTACATGACCGGGAGTGTATACGGTTCGAATCCGTATAGTTCCAATTTCGAAAGACAAGGAGTAGTCGTCGGCACACCGTGTCTACTCAATCAACCTAAGTTGTCTATTTAAATGACTATCTACTTAAATGACTATATTATCACATCTAAACTATTTAGTTTCTCTTAGTCGAAAAGAAGTGTCGAAAAAAGTCGACATAAAAATATATGTCAGTTCTTCGATGCAGTTAATCACTAACTGGATCGGAAAAATATACAGGCAATCTGCTGAAATTTATGAATCACTCGATTTTCATACCACAAACCCGACACTGCCATTCCCAAAATAGAAAGCTAACACCCTTTCTTCCACTTCTCATCATCAGATGAGTAACTACCAGTTATATGTAGTCAAACTAATATAGTCAAACTAAAATTTCAATTCACTTCCCCAAAAGGGTTATACGTGCTAAACCCATTGCAGTATAGCAAGACGATATTCATCAATCCGCCTCTCCTAGGTCGACACCTTTTCGCCTAGCTCCAAGTTTATCAACTAAATTAAAAAAATTAGGGCGAGAGGAGTATGCAAATGTTTTTGCTCCACCAATATGACTCCTTTTGGATTTTCCTGCTAGTCTCTATATCTATTCCCTATTTAGCTTTTTCGATTCCCGGATTTATTGCCCCCACCCGGAAGGGACCGGAGAAGTTAACGAGTTACGAGTCGGGCATTGAGCCGAAGGGAGATACTTGGATTCGATTTCAGATACGTTATTACATGTTTGCTTTGGTTTTCGCAGTCTCCGACGTCGAAACCGTATTTCTATATCCCTGGGCCGTATCTTTCAGGGAATTGGGACTACTTGCTTTCGTCGAAGTGATCATTTTCATCTCTATACTAGTAGTTGGTTTGGTTCACGCATGGCGAAAAGGAGCATCGGAATGGTGTCAACTTCCGAACATTCGGGTGAAAGTGACATAGATAAAATTGAACCTCGCAGTGTAGATATTCCCCTCAACTCGGTGGAGCCTCCCCTCCCCGAATGGGGTGTGTCAAATTCAATTTTTTTAGCTAATATCGGTGATTTCTCCAACTGGTCCCGACTTTCCAGTTTGTGGCCACTTCTATATGGCACCAGCTGCTGCTTCATTGAATTTGCCTCCCTAATTGGTTCACGATTTGATCTTGATCGGTACGGTCTAGTACCCAGATCCAGTCCTAGGCAGGCAGACCTAGTTGTTACCGCCGGTACTGTAACCATGAAGATGGCCCCGTCCCTCGTAAGACTCTACGAGCAAATGCCTGATCCGAAGTATGTAATCGCTATGGGAGCTTGTACCATTACAGGAGGCATGTTTGGCACAGATTCCTACAGCACCGTTCGCGGGGTAGACAAATCAATCCCCGTTGATATCTATCTGCCGGGTTGCCCACCCAAGCCTGAAGCTATTATCGATGCCGTAACAAAACTCCGTAAGAAAATTGCTAGAGGAAGTTTCATAGATCGGGCTTCCCGTCCCACCCGAATGAAATACCCCAGTCTAAATCACCGATTTCGCTTTGTACCTAGCATCCATATAGGTGAATACAATCGGGAATTAACTAATTGTGACACTTCTTGTCCAATACCTTCTCGGAAAACTCTCAGAAGCTTAAAGATAAGTCTGAAAAATAAATATCAGAAGTAGGCGAATAACTAGATTTTATTTCATACATGGATAGAAGAATAAAGAGGTATTAACCAATATGAACACTATTAATGGGGATAAATTGAATATCGAGGCGAGGGGTCGATTATCTGCTTGGCCTACTAGACATAAGTTTTCCCACCGACCCTTGGGTTACGATTACAGGGGTGTCGAGACTTTGCAAGTCAAATCGGAGGAGTGGTTACCTGTAGCTGTCGCCCCATATGCTTATGGTTTTAATTATCTGCGCTCTCAATGTGCTTACGACTCGGCACCGGGAGGATCTCTAGTCAGTGTATATCATCTAACGCAGATGCGAGATCAGCCGGATCAACCCGAGGAAGTATGTACAAAAATTTTTGTTCCAAGAAGAAACCCTAGAATACCTTCAGTTTACTGGGTTTGGAAAAGCTCGGATCTCCAAGAGCGTGAATCCTATGACATGTTGGGAATAATCCATCAGGGTCATCCGCACCTTAGGCGTATACTAATGCCTGAAAGTTGGATAGGGTGGCCTCTACGTAAAGATTACGTCGTACCTAACTCTTACGAGTTACAGGATGCCTATTAATTTGTAATTTGAATAAAAAAAATAAGTGAAATAAAAAAATTGGTCTCATCTGAAAACTTATTTACCGCCCAACCTACCGTTACTATCTAATTTTTGCCGAAGCCGTTTACGGTTACCAGGCGCAGCTCTCGGTTCACCCACCCAGTTTTCGGGGTATTTTCTGGTTTTCGGTTAACTCCTTCCGGGCTGGTTGGTTTTCTACAATACCAGAACTGTTTTGGCCTATCTCCCAAACCATTTAGATGCCAAGAACCAGATTTGAACTGGTGACACGAGGATTTTCAGTCCTCTGCTCTACCAACTGAGCTATCTCGGCCAACTCATTTATGGATGAAACTCAACTAAAAATCAGTTAAGTATATTTTTCAACTCCAGTTTTTTGCCTAGTCAAACCGTCGATCTCGCCTTTATCGATCTGTTTAATACAATATTGCTTCCAGTAAATAAAGTCTGGAGGAGGGGGGCTTAATTGAGCCATTCATGCATATTAAAAGCCTGGATGGCTCAATTCCAAAGTGTTTTGGAAAGACCGAATAGAAGAGAAATTTGAAGTAGTTTTCGTATTTCGCTTTCGAACAAACTGTGTGGATCCAAACGGCTTGAAATGGGTCAATTAAAGTGTCGCGTTGGGGATAGAGGGAGTCGAACCCTCACGGTCCTGTGAAACCAACGGATTTTCGTCCTACTGCAACTTGCGCCGCTACTTCTTACTTATAAAAGGTGTGTAGAATGGGACTCTACCTCCATTCACGAAAGTATCATTTTTGCTACCGGCTCGCTTGCTGAATAGTTTTCATCGTAATAGAGTGGGATCTTACAGCAGGTATAGAGGAAAATACGCGCACCAGCAGTAGTAGAAGGAGTCTACTTGGTGCTTACTTAATAAGTACGAACAGAAATTATCGCGACTCTGTGAATGAATGCTGGCCTCAAACCGAGGTGAGGGGTTCGCATCCGAATAGAAGAAAAAATTAAAATTTTCTTTCTTTACTAAGTACTGGGTCTCAGTGTCATACTTCTACATCTTACCTCATGCAGTTAACCACACAAAACAGTTAGATATTCAGTTATTTTGAGAACTAGTAACTAACAGACTGCTCGTTGGAATGGCCCCCGTCGAGTCTCTGTACCTATCTCGCCTCATCGCCCGAAATTCAAAATTCATTTGAGTTCAAAATTCATTTGAGTGATACAAGATTTGGCTCAGGATTGCCCGATAAATGGTCCCAGGTTTCCCTGAATCTGGGGGCTGCCACTTTATACGTCTCCGTACCTAGGCTCAATCTGGTTGAGTCCGCTGCGTCTACCATTCCGCCATATCCCCACCCTTTAGGCCCCAACGAACTGATGAGAAGAATAACCACATACATGTGATTTTCCAATCACGTGTGTGTCAAGAAAAATTTGTGTGTCAAAACTTTTGGCGTGCTTACACCTACCAATCCACCTATCTCAGGCTGACGCCATTTTGTCTACCCCCAATTTGAAACAGTCCAGAACCGTTATATAATTTGTCTATACATTTTTTTTCCTACTTAGCTGGCTTTCAGGTGGTAAAAAAGAGAAAGACGAATTTCTTTTTTCAATCTCGCACTTCCAGCAAAGAAATGCATGTAATTCGACTCGTTGTTTTTCAAAAAATTGAGTTTCTACTATAGGAGTATATATTAATGCACCACCTGAAGCAATATATTCGTCAATCAATTTGATTTTTTTTTTCACCAAAATTTTATGTAAATGGGTATGCTATAACGTATTTATTTGACATTACGAATCGCTGGTAGTTTTTTACCTACCCCTCCCCTCTCGATCTATTTTTTTTTTTATTTTTATCAAATGTTGATAACAAGTTGAATATTTATTAGTTCCTCTTCATATGTTATGATTGCTGCAGATATCAATCCTGACTAAATTATACTTTCTTTGCCAGCAGTAATAGGTGGCATCTTCGAGCAATAGGTGGTATCTTCGTACTGATCTCATAAGTTTTTTCTCCATAAAACATTTACAGAAAAGGAGTTTCTACGTCTCGCTACCGAGGACCTCGTTTGAAATTGATACGTCGTCTAAAGAATTTACCGGGGTTTACGGGTAAGGGTAAAACTCCCAACTTGGGAGAATTTCGAGTTGCTACCGATCAATCAACTTCAAGGAAAATCTCTCAATTCTGCGTGCGTTTGGAGGCTAAACAGAGATTACGCTTCAATTATGGATTAACAGAACGCTAACTGTTGAAATACGTACGTATCGCTAGAAAAACTAGGGGTTCAACGGGCCAAGTACCACTGCAATTACTTGAGATGCGTCTAGATAATGTTATTTTTCACTTAGGTATGGCTTCCACGATTCCTGCCGCCAGACAGTTAGTTAATCACAGACATATATTAGTTAATAATTGTATTTTAGATATACCAAGCTATCGCCGTAAGCCAAAAGATATTATTACTGTTCGAAATCGACCAACTTCCTGTAATGCACTGCGGGGTGAGTCTCCCGGAGGGGACAAAACACCGGATCACTTGACCGTCTCCCTATCGGAAGGCAACAGGCCAACAGGATTGGTTAATCGTGTTGCCAATCGAGAATCCGTCAATTTGAATATAAATGAATTGCTAGTTGTCGAGTATTACTCCCGCAAAGCTTAATGATCATTTACTAAATTTTTAATTAAATCAAATAATTTGGAGGTCTTCACAATGGAAACCCAGGCAAAGGGCTTGGGATGATGGAACTTAATAAGCAGATTACTCAGAAAATAACGGAAGTTTCTCGGTTTAGCTTATTATCTCTTTCGAGCGAAAATTAATTTATAATTTTTCAATTCGGAGGGAAATCTCCTAGTTTTGAGTAATTTAATTTGGTACACAATGGATTATCCGAATCGCCGGTTCGCGTCACTTCGACGAAATTTCTAATCAACCGAGGTATTACCAACCCTTGCCGTTTTTATTGAGAGGGTCCTTGGGCTTCTTTTCGAGCGGCTTTACCCGAAAACCCGACTACAGCCTGTCTTTTTCGAACCGGCAATTTAGCTAGATTTTGATAGGGAAGAGAAAAAATATAACCTTAGGGAGATGAAAATAGAGAAAGGAAAGGGGGGGATTTGAACCCCCGGTAGCTGGAAATCTACTTAGCATTTCCGGTGCTACGCCTTAAACCGCTCGGCCACCCTTCCTGGGGTTCATTAGTTAATTCATTCGACATATTTTAGGGATTTAGATAGTAAAAAGGCAAGTGACTTGCGGGTAGTAGTTAAGGACAATTTCTTTTTCGAGATACAAATCAGACAAAGATAAAAAATTCAACGCGACTTGCCGCTTTACCAATTTCCTTCTCTATATTATACATTATCGGCCAAGCATATTTTCTTTTTGCAATCTCAATTGATGTACTAATACTAATAATAGGTGGAGTGCAAAAAAAAACAAGGAGTCGAAATTGATTACGCCTAGATCTCAGAGAAATGACAACTTTATCGACAAAACTTTCACAATTCTAGCGGATATTTCGTCGCAAATCCTACCTACCACTAAGAGAGAGAGGGAAGCTTCTACATACTACAGGGATGGTGCGATTCGATGAGGCAAACAATTTATTATTTACTTAGTATAAGTTGAATAAATTACAGCTTTTACAAGCCCACATTTCATAGAGGTGTGTTTCGATTGCCAAACAAACCCTTCGGTCGCGTATCCACGATTGATGCAGCCTCGGAAGCTATGGCTTCCGTTTCCCACGGATTTTGATACCAAGCAAGCAAGCAAGAGGTTAAATCCATAATTTGATGTGTAATACGTGGTAATTTCATGAGTAAGCACAGAGAAGAGGGGATGGGCACTACATGGAGGAATCGGCAATACAAAATCTCTGGCAAGTTTTGGTTTCGATAGATATTGCCTGTTTTCGGTAACTTCGAAGTCGCGGTAACGACCAATAGCGATTGGGGCAACAAACATCCATCCCGTTTGCAGCTCGGATACCCTTAAAATCATTGGAGATTGCTGAAGTGAATAACCCCTCGAGAAACGAAAGATTGGGAACGAATAAATTGACAAGGGATTTGTTGTTACTGCTGTCGCCGTGAGGGAATGACGCAACCGACTCAGAAAAGTTCTTTGCGAGAAGGATGGTTAGATACCAGTTTCGTGAAACACTAACCCCCGCTTGATTTAAGATTGGGAGTAAAAATAATTTGGGGAGTAAAAAAAAAATTAAGTCATTTCGAATGCTACCTGTGAATCGAGCGGGAGGAGCCGTATGAGTTGGGAACCTCATGTGCGGTTTCGAAGCGGGGCTTTTTTTTTTGTGTAAGCAACCGTAACGGATGTCGGCCCAACCTGAAGGAGAATATGCAGAAGCTTTATGAAGCTACTACAAAGCCATGCGTTTAGAGGTTGATTCCTATGACCGAAGTTACATACTTTATAATATAGGCCTCACTCATACAAGTAATGGAAAACATGCAAGAGCTTTGGAATACTACTTTCAAGCACCGGAGCGGAATTCTTCTCCGCCACAGGCTTTTAATAATATGGCTGTGATCTGTCACCACGTGCGACTACCTGCGCTTCAGGATTTTTCGGTTTATAAATACTCAACCAATGAAAAGGGCTTCCCCCAAGCATACTTCCCAACGGGAGTTGTCTCGAGCTGCGGGATTCGGCCTCTCTCGAAGCAATCCAGGTTTGGAGGAGGAAGGTAGCCTAATTGTCTCATGGATAACTGACTGAATCGAGGAATGAAGCACCGTAAAGATTCGTCACTGAAAATCTGGGTCGATACAATGAGATTGGTCCATCAAAAAAGTTATACAATTTGTCTCTGTAGTAGAGGCAGTTGGAAAAAAATAAGTGACGGACCACGGCGTAGTATCAAATCCTAAAGGAAAAATTTATCCAATAAAAAAAAAATCCAAATTGAGGTGGGGTAGTTAGTACCAAGAGAGGTTATTACTCCCGTCCTCTTGTTCTTTTGACTGGGAGAAAAAATTTCATTCAAGACGGATGAAATAGGAAACCTGACTATTCTTAGTTCCCCCGAAGTTCGAAAGTAGTAACTATCTTTCGGTTAGGGTACAAAAAGCCAGTAACAGAGTTGTCTGAGCCGTATGAGGCGGGAAACCCCCGAGTTCGGTTCTAAAGGAGGGGATTGAAAAAAATAACCCATCCTGATCGAGGGGAACAGGCCATTCACCAGGGAAATTTAGAGATTTCGGAGGCTTGGTTTGATCAAGCTGCTGAGTATTGGAAACAGGCAGTAGCACCTTCCCCCGGAAATTACATCGAAGCACAGAATCGGTTAAAAATTACGGGACGCTCTTCTTTGTTTAACTAATCGGCGGGGGAGGCAGAACGGCATGAAACAAAAAGGTTAACAAATAGAGTTGATAGGTAGAGGTTCGTGCTTGCTCAGTATCGACTTCGCCACCCTTCTCCCTACCGAACGGATGATCAATCACATCAAGTCCATTAGGCACTATTGGGTCGTGTAATAATACCATCAAACGCCTACCCCGCATAACTTCTTTATAGCAGCTGCTCGAGTTTCAAACTCAAGGGATAAAGGGAATAGATTACTACATGCTGGTAAAAACTCTAGTTCTTAGAAGTTTCGTATCTTCCGTTGGTAGGTCGTTGTTATTCCCTGTCCGAAGAGAGGAGAGTCCCGATGACTATTCGTTCGCCAGAACCAGAAGTCAAGATCATGGTGGAGAAGGATCCTGTGAAAACCTCTTTTGAGAGATGGGCCCAACCCGGACATTTTTCAAGAAATTTAGCTAAGGGTCCCAGTACCACCACATGGATTTGGAACCTACACGCTGATGCCCACGATTTCGATAGCCATACCAATGATTTGGAGGATATATCCCGTAAAATATTTGGTGCTCATTTTGGTCAGCTAGCTATTATTTTCATTCGGTTGAGTGGCATGTACTTTCACGGGGCCCGTTTCTCCAATTATGAGGCGTGGCTGAATGATCCTACTCATGTGAAACCCAGTGCCCAGGTTGTTTGGCCAATAGTGGGTCAAGAGATACTTAATGGAGATGTAGGTGGAGGGTTCCAGGGTATACAGATAACGTCTGGATTTTTCCAACTTTGGCGAGCTTCCGGAATAACTAGTGAGTTACAGCTCTATTGCACAGCTGTGGGTGCGTTAATTTTTGCCGGATTAATGTTTTTCGCCGGTTGGTTTCACTACCATAAAGCTGCTCCAAAACTAGCTTGGTTCCAGAACGTTGAATCAATGCTAAATCACCATTTGGCGGGTCTATTGGGGTTGGGATCTCTGGCGTGGGCGGGACATCAGATACATGTTTCACTGCCAATTAACCAACTATTAGATGCAGGAGTTGACCCCAAAGAAATACCCCTTCCTCACGAACTCATTCTTAATCGTGATCTTCTAGCTCAGGCGTATCCGAGTTTTGCGAAAGGGCTGATCCCGTTTTTTACTCTTGACTGGTCAGAATACTCAGATTTTTTGACTTTCCGCGGAGGGCCAGTGACGGGAGGTTTGTGGCTGACTGATACCGCACACCACCACTTAGCCATCGCCGTTCTTTTTTTGGTAGCTGGTCACATGTACAGAACCAACTGGGGTATCGGACATAGTACAAAAGAAATCCTGGAAGCTCACAAAGGCCCGGGTGAGGGTCACAAAGGTCTCTACGAAATTCTAACGAGTTCGTGGCATGCTCAATTAGCGATCAATCTCGCCATGTTAGGTTCTTTAACAATTATTGTGTCCCACCACATGTATGCAATGCCCCCGTATCCTTACTTGGCCACCGATTATGCCACACAACTTTCCTTGTTTACACATCATATGTGGATAGGGGGGTTTTTAGTAGTTGGCGCAGCTGCACACGCAGCTATTTTTATGGTAAGAGATTACGACCCAACTACTCAATACAACAATTTGTTGGACCGCGTCATTCGGCACCGCGATGCAATAATTTCACACCTCAACTGGGTCTGCATCTTCCCAGGTTTTCATAGCTTCGGCCTATACATCCATAATGATACTATGAGTGCCTTGGGGCGTCCCCGAGATATGTTTTCGGATACCGCCATTCAGTTACAGCCAATATTTGCTCAGTGGGTGCAGAATACCCACACCTTGGCTCCCGGATCAACCGCGCCTAATGCGGCGGCGGGTACTAGCTTAACCTGGGGTGGCAGCGACTTAGTCGCTGTAGCCGGCAAAGTTGCCATAGCCCCAATTCCGTTAGGTACTGCAGATTTTCTGGTACACCACATCCACGCATTTACGATTCACGTCACTGTATTAATACTACTGAAAGGCGTTTTATTTGCACGCAGCTCCCGACTGATACCCGACAAAGCGAATCTTGGTTTTCGCTTTCCCTGCGACGGTCCCGGCAGGGGAGGCACCTGCCAAGTATCTGCTTGGGACCACGTCTTCCTAGGGTTATTCTGGATGTACAACTCGATTTCAGTAGTTATATTTCACTTCAGCTGGAAGATGCAATCCGACGTGTGGGGCAGTATAAGCGAACAGGGGGTGGTAAACCACATCACTGGGGGAAACTTTGCACAAAGTTCAACAACCATTAATGGATGGTTACGTGATTTTTTGTGGGCACAGGCTTCCCAAGTCATTCAATCATATGGTTCTTCATTATCCGCGTATGGTCTTCTATTTCTGGGGGCTCACTTTGTTTGGGCTTTCAGTCTAATGTTTTTATTTAGTGGTCGCGGATACCGGCAAGAACTCATCGAATCCATTGTCTGGGCTCATAACAAATTGAAAGTTGCTCCTGTTACCCAACCTAGGGCCCTGAGTATTATACAGGGACGTGCCGTGGGAGTAACTCATTACCTTCTGGGTGGAATCGCCACGACGTGGGCGTTCTTCCTGGCGAGAATCATTGCAGTGGGATAATGGCTAGGAGGATTTGAGAAACATTACGGCATCAAGATTTCCACAGTTCAGCCAGGGTCTATCCCAAGACCCAACCACTCGTCGTATCTGGTTCGGTATAGCCACCGCCCACGACTTCGAGAGTCATGACGATACTACCGAGGAACGTCTCTACCAAAAAATATTTGCATCTCATTCTGGTCAATTAGCTATCATCTTTCTATGGACCTCTGGAAATTTGTTCCATGTGGCTTGGCAGGGCAATTTCGAAGCATGGGTGCGGGACCCATTACATGTGAGACCCATCGCTCATGCCATTTGGGATCCCCATTTTGGTCAACCAGCTGTCGAAGCCTACACCCGAGGGGGGGCTACGGGTCCAGTCAATATTGCCTATTCCGGCGTGTATCAATGGTGGTACACCATTGGTCTACGCGATAACCAAGATCTCTACACCGGAGCTATCTTTCTACTAGCTATTTCTGCTTTGTTCTTACTAGCTGGCTGGTTACATCTGCAACCCAAATGGAAACCAAGCATTTCCTGGTTCAAAAACGCCGAATCTCGGCTCAATCACCACCTTTCAGGACTCTTCGGGGTGAGTTCTTTGGCCTGGGCGGGGCATTTAGTCCATGTAGCTATCCCCGAAGCAAGGGGCGGACATGTCAGATGGGATAATTTATTAACTACTACCCCGCATCCTCAAGGATTGGGGCCGTTCTTCTCGGGTCAGTGGGGTGTCTATGCTCAAAATCCCGATTCTCTTAGCCATTTGTTTGATAGCACTCAAGGAGCGGGAACAGCTATTTCAACCTTTTTGGGCGGATTTCACCCGCAGACTCAAAGTTTGTGGCTAACTGATATTGCTCATCACCACTTAGCCATTGCCGTTGTGTTTATAATTGCCGGCCACACGTACAGGACTAACTCTGGTATTGGGCACAGCATGAAAGAAATTCTGGAAGCTCACACCCCTCCAGGAGGTAGGTTGGGCCGTGGACACAAAGGACTTTATGATGCCGTCAATAATTCTCTCCATTTTCAATTGGGACTCGCTTTAGCTGCTTTAGGGGTCGTCACTTCGTTGGTCGCACAACACATGTATTCTCTACCCGCTTATGCTTTTATAGCGCAGGATTATACGACTCAAGCCGCGCTATATACTCATCACCAATATATTGCCGGGTTTATCATGGCAGGAGCCTTCGCACATGGAGCTATATTCTTTATTAGAGATTATGATCCGGAGCAAAGTAAAGATAACGTTTTAGCGAGAATGTTGGAACACAAAGAAGCAATAATAGCTCACTTAAGTTGGGCTAGTTTATTCCTGGGGTTCCACACGCTAGGGCTTTATGTACACAACGACGTAATGCTAGCCTTCGGGACTCCGGAAAAACAGATTCTCATCGAACCTGTATTTGCTCAATGGATTCAATCTGCTCATGGTAAAACTTTGTATGGTTTCGATGTGCTTCTATCCTCGGCAGGTAGTCCGGCAAGTAATGCCGGTCGGAGCTTATGGTTACCCGGCTGGTTGGACGCTGTCAACAACAGCAGCAACTCGCTATTCCTAACGATCGGGCCCGGAGATTTCTTGGTTCACCACGCCATTGCTTTGGGCCTACACACAACTACACTGATTTTAGTGAAAGGTGCGTTAGACGCGCGCGGCTCCAAGTTGATGCCGGATAAAAAAGAATTTGGTTACAGTTTTCCCTGCGATGGTCCCGGCCGAGGCGGTACCTGCGACATCTCAGCTTGGGATGCCTTCTATTTAGCTGTTTTCTGGATGCTGAACACCATCGGATGGGTCACTTTCTACTGGCACTGGAAACACATTACCTTGTGGCAAGGCAATGCTGCTCAATTCAATGAATCTTCTACGTATTTAATGGGGTGGTTGAGAGATTATTTATGGCTGAACTCCTCGCAACTTATTAATGGTTATAACCCCTTCGGTATGAACAGTTTATCTGTATGGGCATGGATGTTCCTGTTCGGACATCTTGTGTGGGCTACTGGATTTATGTCTCCAATTTCTTGGCGCGGTTACTGGCAAGAACTCATTGAAACCCTAGCTTGGGCCCATGAACGAACACCCCTAGCAAACGTGATACGCTGGAAAGACAAGCCAGTCGCTCTCTCTATCGTTCAAGCAAGACTGGTGGGCCTAGCTCATTTTTCCGTAGGTTACATATTTACTTACGCAGCTTTTCTAATAGCATCTACATCAGGTAAATTTGGCTAATTTTTTTTTGGTTGACTACCAAACTTCCTATTTCCGCGCCAAGCTTACCCCTCCCCCATCATCTTGCACACCCGAGCCAATTTTGAGACCAATTACCCTTTTATCAATAACTAGAGATAGAAATTTATTATCTCTTCTCTAGTTATTGGTAAATAAATTTTTGCTTGTAAATTCAATTTGTTTTAGAGTAGTAATCCAATCCTGCTTACTGATTCATCAATTACGGCAAAGAAAAGTCTCATTGAGAGGGAAAAAAAAAGAAAAAAATTGGTAAAGAGATATGAGGCTACCCGCCAATTCTTGAAGAGACAGATTAGTAGTAGTTTGACAATTCGGGATAAACTAACTATTTCCAGAAGATTGCAATCTCTGCCGCGTAATAGTGCACCCGTTCGTCTCCATAACCGGTGCTCCCTAACCGGACGACCCAGATCCAATTACCGAGACTTTGGCTTATCTAGACACGTACCTCGCGAAATGGCACACACTTGTGTGCTGCCTGGAGTATCGAAATCGAGTTGGCAGAAAAAGTTTTATTCTACTTATCTTACAAATGATGTCTAATTCGGACAATTAGACAGTTCTTTCTGCTTATATTCAATGTAATTATTCAAGAGATGTATAATAATTACATTGGAGGCATTAACTAAGCGGGGTAGAGCAGCTTGGTAGCTCGCAAGGCTCATAACCTTGAGGTCACGGGTTCAAATCCTGTCTCCGCAAAGTAAACTATCAATTGTTTACCTACGTTGGTACTACGGCGCTTGGTCTTCGCCGCGAGCTCAGACTAATTAATTTACTTTTCATGTTTCACCGACAGATCAGGTGTAAGTTTTTCCAGATCGGAGATCGAGAAAGTATAATCATTCTATGAATTTTTATTACTAAATTGGGATTACTTGACGTCACGTGGCAAAGTAAGAAGTTACCTAATTATTGTCTCTCTTTCTTTTCCTATTCTCTTTACCTTCTTCTGTGAACCTCTTTGTTCAATAGAACATAAAACTATCTACCTGGAGATAGATAAATAGATTTACCGGTTTATATATATATATATATGTTAGAAACGTAGCTATTTAGTGCTTCGGTTTAGACCTGGTCCCTTCTGTTTCATCGAGTTCCAATCCGATATTGGCATAAAAAAAAGCAAAGAAAGGGGACAGGGTAAAAAAAAACTAACGGTGTGCCCAACAGAACAGACGGTGTGCCCAAATTTACTTCTGACCCGAGGCCCCTTTAACTCAGCGGTAGAGTAACGCCATGGTAAGGCGTAAGTCGTCGGTTCAAATCTGACAAGGGGCTAAGTCGTACGAAATCCAGGGATCAAGCTGTCTCAGTTTCGCGAAAACGCTCGGGTCCGCGTGGTCTCGATACATAAATAAAAATTGCATTTCCTGCCATTTTTAATAAAAAAAGTTGAAGTTTCGCCAAATTAAAATTTGGTGCGAAATTGAAATTAACCGCCTAGAAATTAAATTTCTTGGTCAAATCTTTTTGTTTTTTGTCGCGATTTCCAACTTAAGTAATATTGTCACACCGAGTAATGTGGTAATGTGTCGCTTTTTGCAATATGAGAAAATGAGGTAGATATAATTTTTAATGCCGGGAACTTCTTTGTTACCTCTATATTGGGAATTGAATACAAATTCTCAGCATCAAAATATAGAAATATAACCCAATCCGAGTAAAAAAAAAAGGGAAATTACATAACAGTCTAACAGTCTTTTTTTTGCTTATGTAAAAAATTTTCCGTTACTAGCCTAAGTTACTCGAGTCTCTAGCACTCCTATTTTATTTGTCATATCCCCCCAATGCCTGGATACGATTTTGCCCCCGGGGTTTGGGGCGAAATGATAAAAGAGGAACCACTTTGTTCGATGTTGAGATTTGTGAAATATCCCCCGCTCGGGGTTAAACTGCGGCACGCCGCCATCCACTCCCGGTATTCGGGACAAAAAAAGGCTTTCAATTTTTACTGCAGATTGGTAAAATAAGTACCGAAATAATTTCGAGGGGGGAATGGATACCATATATGATGGATATCTATCTATCTATATAGATAGATATCCATCATATATGTAGCCCTTCACGCTGCTCTATTATTTCTCCCCCTAGAGATTCATGAAAACCAATTTGTATTTTGCTAGGTCGGATTCCCGAGGTACCGCGAAGTATCATTAATGTGGCGGGATGGTTAACGTTAACAAAGTCTCGGAAGAAAAGAAAGGTCTACCCACTCACCTCTAGGAAAACTACGTAACAAACAGGATCAGCTCAGGATCAAGTAATTAGTAGAAAATAGATGCCTAAAATTTAGAATTAGATGAGAGAGAGAGGGGTGTAAAAGTGGAATAAGGGAAGTGGCTGGGCAAAAACGACAGAAAAAAGAGAGAGAGAGGAGAGAAAACTAGAAGCGAGGCGAAGAGGCGGCGGAAGGGACGAAAAACCCCAAACCCCTGGGATTGAAAAATGTATCAGTCTCATTTTTGTGTAATAACTCCTGTCCTGGGAGTATGCTGCTTCGGCAAATGACTTTTGGAAGGGACCAGTGTTGTAGTGGCCCAATCTTATCTTACCGCGAAGGGACGGAACTACACCGTGTCGCGGCTTGAAGAAAAAAAAATAGGGGAACCCAAAAATGGTTTGAAGAGCCGAGTGAGGGAATGAACATGACCATTGCCACTGGAAAATCTTCCAAGGAACCGAAAGATTTATTTGATAGTATGGACGACTGGCTCAGGAGAGACCGCTTCGTTTTCGTGGGTTGGTCTGGCCTATTACTGTTTCCCACCGCTTACTTCGCTTTGGGCGGTTGGTTCACAGGTACAACCTTTGTCACCTCATGGTACACCCACGGATTAGCTAGTTCCTACTTGGAGGGATGTAATTTTCTGACTGCCGCGGTCTCCACTCCTGCCAACAGTTTGGCCCACTCCCTGCTTCTCCTGTGGGGTCCTGAAGCACAAGGAGATTTCACCCGTTGGTGCCAATTGGGGGGTTTATGGACCTTCGTTGCTCTTCACGGCTCCTTCGCTCTAATAGGTTTTATGTTACGCCAATTCGAGCTTGCAAGGTCTGTGCAACTACGCCCCTACAATGCAATAGCTTTCTCCGCTCCAATTGCGGTTTTCGTATCCGTATTCTTGATTTACCCCTTGGGGCAATCCGGTTGGTTTTTCGCACCCAGTTTCGGCGTAGCCGCCATCTTCCGATTTATTCTATTTTTTCAAGGTTTTCATAATTGGACTCTGAACCCATTTCATATGATGGGGGTTGCGGGAGTCCTGGGTGCCGCCCTTTTATGTGCCATCCACGGCGCTACAGTCGAAAATACTCTATTTGAAGATGGCGATGGCGCAAACACATTCCGCGCGTTCAACCCAACTCAGTCTGAGGAGACTTATTCGATGGTAACCGCGAATCGTTTCTGGTCCCAAATATTCGGTGTTGCTTTCTCTAACAAACGTTGGTTACACTTCTTCATGTTATTCGTGCCAGTGACAGGTTTATGGATGAGTGCTATCGGAGTAGTTGGTCTCGCCCTGAATTTACGTGCGTACGACTTCGTCTCCCAGGAAATTCGCGCAGCAGAAGATCCCGAGTTCGAGACTTTTTATACAAAAAACATTTTACTAAACGAGGGTATCCGTGCCTGGATGGCAGCTCAGGATCAGCCCCACGAAAACCTTGTATTTCCCGAGGAGGTTTTACCCCGTGGAAACGCTCTTTAATGGAACCCTCTCGCTAGGTGGTCGCGATCAGGAAACCACAGGTTTTGCTTGGTGGGCTGGGAACGCCCGACTAATTAATCTGTCTGGTAAATTGCTTGGTGCCCATGTAGCTCATGCTGGTCTGATTGTCTTCTGGGCTGGAGCTATGAATTTGTTTGAAGTAGCTCACTTCGTATCAGAGAAGCCTATGTATGAGCAGGGGCTAATCCTACTTCCCCACCTGGCTACTCTGGGTTGGGGGGTGGGTCCCGGCGGGGAGGTAACCGATACCTTTCCTTATTTCGTTTCCGGAGTACTCCATTTGATTTCCTCTGCGGTTTTGGGATTCGGGGGTATATATCACGCCCTAATCGGACCCGAAACTTTGGAGGAATCCTTTCCCTTCTTTGGTTATACTTGGAAAGATAAGAATAAGATGACTACGATTCTTGGTATTCATTTAATACTACTAGGTCTCGGAGCTTTTCTCTTAGTTTTCAAGGCACTCTATTTCGGGGGATTGTATGACACATGGGCACCCGGGGGTGGGGATGTAAGAGAGATTACAAATCTTACCCTAAGTCCTAACGCTATCTTTGGCTATCTACTTAAATCTCCTTTTGGGGGAGAAGGATGGATCGCAAGTGTGGATAATCTGGAAGATATTATCGGGGGACATGTATGGCTAGGATCCATTTGTCTTTTCGGTGGAATTTGGCACATATTAACGAAACCGTTTGCCTGGGCTCGTCGCGCTTTCGTATGGTCCGGGGAAGCTTACTCATCCTACAGTTTGGGAGCCCTTTCCATTTTTGGCTTCACCGCCTGCTGCTTCGTCTGGTTCAACAACACAGCATATCCCAGTGAATTTTATGGTCCCACCGGACCAGAAGCTTCTCAGGCCCAAGCTTTTACCTTTCTTGTCAGGGATCAACGTCTCGGTGCCAATATAGGTTCCGCTCAAGGACCTACTGGGTTGGGTAAATACCTGATGCGTTCCCCCACGGGGGAAATTATTTTCGGAGGCGAAACCATGCGCTTCTGGGACCTTCGTGCTCCTTGGTTAGAGCCTTTAAGGGGTCCCAACGGTTTAGACCTTGGTAAGTTGAAAAGGGATATACAACCATGGCAAGAGCGACGATCCGCAGAATATATGACTCATGCCCCCCTGGGCTCTCTAAACTCTGTAGGTGGAGTAGCTACCGAGATCAACGCCGTGAACTACGTATCTCCCCGGAGTTGGTTAGCAACTTCCCACTTTGTTCTCGGATTCTTCTTCTTCGTGGGTCATCTATGGCACGCGGGTAGGGCTCGCGCAGCCGCAGCCGGGTTCGAAAAAGGAATTGACCGCGATACTGAACCCGTTCTGTCTATGACACCCCTTAATTGAAACTCGAAAACATATGTCGAGATGATGGAAAAATGGGAAGAAATCTCCGCCTATTTACTTTTTTTTTGTTAGCAAACCGGTAGCTAGTGGGTCTACGTGTTCACGTCAGTGCCGGACTCATTACATCCAGGTAAACTCTATCTATCTATCTATCTATTCAAATAGATAGATAGATAGATAGATAGATAGATATCGTCTTTGATGATAGATAATACCAAGTTCTCTTCAGTTTAGTGGAAGAGAAAAGAAATTGTAAGACTAGTAATAACCGTCGCCCTTTCTGCCCAGTATTATTTGGTAAAAATAGTAGGAGAGAGAGGGATTCGAACCCTCGATGGCATTTCATTGCCATGCCAGTTTTCAAGACTGGAGCCTTAAACCACTCGACCATCTCTCCCCACAAGGCAGATTTTTCAACTTATATTCGGAGGTATTAATGACGTCTCTTAGATACTTCTGGTAAGGGGCAAAAAGGTCGTCAATATTTATCTATCTATAGATTATGATGGATAGATCTTCTTCCTTGACCGATATTTTTCTATACCGCGAAAGATACGGAGTGAAAATAATCCTCAACGCGGAGTTGTTGCAGATAATTATCCCGAATGTCGGAATTCGAACCAACCAATTATTAGTCAACGAGTACCTCATGAAACTTGAGGTAGTTAGTGGCAACTAGGGGGAGATATTTGCGCCCCGTCAACGGAGTAAGTTGTAGCGAGGCGAGAGTTCCGTCGGATGAGGATTGGATGGTACGAACAACTTATTTCTTATGTAGAAACAATTAGAATTATGACTATCGCGTTCCAATTGGCTTTATTTGGATTAATTGCCACCTCATTCCTACTAGTTGTGGGTGTGCCCGTCGCGTTCGCATCCCCCGGTGGCTGGTCCAGCAACAAAAATATTGTCTTTTCAGGGGCTTCATTATGGATTGGATCAGTTTCTTTGGTAGGTATACCCAACTCTTTTATTTCTTAAATGTTTGTTGCCTTGGTTCCTCCTCTCGTAATTCACCGTCAATTACGGGTGGAGACGCCAAATAAACGAGATTTTCACCCATATCACCCGTAGAGGGGGGGGCTACAACAGAAAGTTCATTTCAACCCCTGAGGGGGTAGGGATAAATAGATATGTGAGCTCCTACCGATAAAGTTAGTTTTTCAAGCATAAACTAAATACGTACGCGAGTTTCCCAAATGTTAAGAAACTGTTGCAGTGTTAAAATGAAATAGCAGATTATGCGGATATAGTTGAATGGTAAAATATCTCCTTGCCAAGGAGATGACGCGGGTTCGATTCCCGCTATCCGCCTATCCTGTAGAAGAGGGAGGTTACGTCATATGTCACGTATATAAATATGCCTAAAAATTTAAGAATTTTATCAATTCTCTTAGTTTTTATAAGAGAAGTAGAACAAAATGAGGACAAATAAAATAGTTGAAAGATAAAAAAAAAAGAAGAGTTTTCTTCGCTAATTGAATGATATCTCAAGATGAAACAATTTCGCCCGGGGTAGCCATTTTGCTGGCAAATGTATGCCATAGTTGAATTGCCCCATGGGGGGGGGGCAGCTACTTGCTAATGCTTCCGCTGGGTAGTACACTTATTACTAGTAGAATTGCTAGATGTCTAGAATCGCTACACGTCGACGACATACCCGCCATATACCCCACTTGCTACCGAACAGTACGAGCCAGATCAGTGTTTTTTGCCCCCGGATTGGCGCTGTTTGCCAATAGTCAGCGGGGGGCGATATAGTCAAGCGGTAAGACGGAGGACTGCAAATCCTTAATTCCCCAGTTCGAATCTGGGTGTCGCCTAACGAAGAAATCTTCATTTTTTTAGAATATAAATTTTATTTAGTTAGTTTATTTGGATTTACTAATTTAGGCAGGTTTTACCGGGGATTGTTTGCTGCGCCGAAATCGGATACAGGTTGAGGTGCTCCATAGTCTGTTATAGCCTATCACATTTCATGTGTCTCGATGCGTCACGCATAAACAATCCCAATTTAGTATATCATTAATTGATAACACGAAAATTCGAATCACCAAACCTCTTGAAGAAGGAAACATCAACCAGTACCATTAAAAAAAAATAGGTTTCTACATACTCAGTATTTTTCTTTTCCGTTGGAGTATCCTATCAAGCAGGCGTCTGCTCCTCACCGACAACGCGTTTCAAGCTTTTTCAAGCTTTGTCTTGTGCCTAGATTTGTAAGTAATTAGCAATTAGTAAAAATTGAGAGAGTGAATAGATAGGAATTACAACTACGGACTTAGTTACTATAGCTTGGGCTGCCCTGATGGTGATTTCTACATTTTCCCTCTCACTTGTAGTTCGGGGAAGAAGCGGATTGCAACAAACGGTTAATCGGATCTTTACCAGCCTGATTCGGGGGATACGCGTCGTTGTGGCAAGACCATCGATTCGTGTTTTCCCCATCCCAGATTTTGTTTCCTGGTAAAAAAGCCCGATGCAGTAGCTTTTTATTCAATTCATTTTGTCTACCCCCGCCCACAATCATTGTCACTCATTGATTTCATAAATTTCTTTACATCAGGTCGATTAGAAAATTTCCCAAATATTTTGTTTTGGGTAAACTGATGGCTTTTACCTGTTTTTCTATCTCTCCGCTTTAGCGCGATTTCTTTTTCCATCCAATACAATGTAATTCGCTCGATACACCGGGGACATAGATATGCAAATATTTTTCAATCAGTATTTTTGAGTATTAGTTACACACACGGGTACGTCTAGAAAATATTCCTATGAAAAAGGAGGAGGACAGAGATAAATAAGTGAATTTTATGGATGGAAAGAAAGAAGCAAATATCTTGAAGAGTTCCAATTAACTTGAATTCATTTCAATTATTTGTCAATTTGAAAATTGAAACAGAAACAACAAGTTGGGTGAATTTGGTAATCTAGTAGGCTGATTTTTATTTTTATTTTTTCATTGTCGGAAGGAATTTATCCCGGTTGTTGTTAGTTCACCCCGTCGTTAATTTAAGCTTCAATTGTTTTGTCTAATTTTGTGACTATGCCCGGAGCAAGAAACAGGGGATGAATATACACCCGAAATAAATACACCCGACATAAGCCTAAGATCATACCTCCGGTTCGGATACCTCACTTCGTTTTGCTTGGTTTGCTTAGATTGATTCATCTCTTTCGAAGAGGTGTGCGGAAGAGTAAATCCGAATAGTCTAGCCCAAGACCTGATATTAATCACTGGGTAGAACCCAGTTTTGTAACGAGCAGGGGTAATCTAATGAAAAGTAGAAATTGATAGATCATTATTTTTTTTGATCTATCAATTTTGGGCAATTCTATTTGCGAATAATGCGTAACACATGGTAGGTAAATAAATAGAAACGAGACATAAAATCATAGAATCCAATTGCCAATTGACATAAAAAGAGCTAATCGGGAAGGGGTGCTAAGTTAGTAATAAGTTGCTACCAGCGACAACCGGGTAGCATGAGAATTCTGTACGGAATAGAAATAACAGTTGGCATATCGCCCCATTTTACGGGTAGCAAACAGTGTCCCGTCCCCTGCTTTTTTCCGCTCTTACTTGCTCCTGCATACGAAAATTTATTGACAAACTGGTAGTTGTTACCAATTACTAGTTATTCTGAGCGGCCGTTTGGATATAGAGAATAAGTAGAAAGGCTGTTGGGATTGGAATAAAAAGTGCGGTGGCTACAAACGCAAGAATATTTACTTCCGTATTGGTAGTTCAAATCATCAGTTGGAAAATAGCTCGAGTGGGTTTCATTGAGAAAAACTCTCGGACTCTATTATGAACCATCTAGTTTTAATTAGTCGGGTCGACCGAATCCTTGGTTGATGGCAGATAAGAAAAAAGTATCGAAGTCAAATCTTCAAAATCGATTACAATCTTCAATATCGATTACAATCTTCAATATCGATTACGTAGTATATCATGAAATGAAATCTCGGGAATACCTATTCTTCGTTTTTGCGCAGTAGCAGCCTGCCTCCGATTCAAATTAATTGATTAATTACTTTTATATACTTAAGATAAAAGATACCAAAAGTTGATTTGAGTGGTTAGTCTAATCCCAATTTAGATTGTTGGAAGAAAAATGGTTTTCTCGTTATTTACTTTCTAATTTGTCTATGTCTAGATTGACAATTTGTAGGGAATGCTTTTATTATAATAAAAGGTAATCGGGCCCCCATCGTTTAGAGGCCCAGGACACCTCCCTTTCACGGAGGCGACGGGGATTCGAATTCCCCTGGGGGTATTCATCTTCTGAAAACCTCATCGATCATATTGATGAAATTTATTTCTATTTCGTTGGCGATTCCTACCCAATAGGGATTAGATTTGACTTGTTAAAAGTCGGTAACCCCATGAGGCAAAATCAAAATGTTTACAAATTATGGGTCGATGCTCGAGTGGTTAATGGGGACGGACTGTAAATCCGCTGGCAACGCCTACGCTGGTTCGAATCCAGCTCGACCCAAGCCCGAGGCTGTAGGTTGATATTTGAACTAGCACATTTTGTTGGATTTTATCGGGATTGACGGGTCTCGAACCCGCAACTTCCGCCTTGACAGGGCGGTGCTCTAACCAATTGAACTACAATCCCAATAATTAATTTGATTCGAGTTTATGTATCAATTGCCCCGGAGTCAACGATGACTCGGCAATCTTCTTTTTCGGGGGGGGGGGTACCCGCTTTGACTTTGACAAATAGTCGCGAGAAGTAATCAGATCTATCTACCATTATATAAGTAATGATTTTACGCAGGTGTAAAATGTTTCTGAAATGTAATCCTTTTTTAGCGAGTAGTTTCTTTCTGCAGATTCAAACTAAGTTTGAAGTCGTTGATGGCGCTAAATTGTTATCGATGGAAGGGAGAACATGAACATCCGCCTGTTTTTCTAAGCTTTCCTGGCAACCGAAATTTCCGATATGGTATAATTGCCAAACCCACTTTACTGGTACGTATCTCTCAGTTTTCTCTCTCCATCGGCTGCTTATCTCCTTTTTGAATTGAATACGTAAGTATTTCAACCAATTTTGATACGAAAGGGCTTGCTTAATTAAGTGATACGTAAGTTTACAAAATCCGGATCGCACAGATTTATTTCGTTTACAGACCGTGGAAGAGATTTAGCTTTTGATACAAAAATGGTACAAAAATTTACCGCGGAGGATACAGTATAACTTTCTCTACATTTTTTTTGTTTATTCGTCGCCATATTTTCATCTGCAAAGTGATTGCAGATAAAAAAAAAACAGGAAATCATTTGATTTCAAATGATTTTGGGGCTAGGGTTTGGAGTGTCCTATACGTATAAAATTGAAGGTACAGAAATCTAATCAATATATTTCTAATTGAGGGTGGGTCTCGATATATCACTTTATTAGATTAGGAGAAAAAAAAGATGCCCGTACTACCAGAACTTGCACAAATTCAGCTTGAAGGGTTTAATCGATTTGTTCACGAAAGATTGCTTGAAGAAATTGAAAATTTCTTGAAAATTGAAGATACAGATAAGGAAGTCGAATTCTGATCTATTAGTGAACGGTACCAATTGACGCAACCTTCAGTCGAGGAGAAAGATGCCGCGTATCAATGTGTCACATACTCATCCGATCCATATGTACCAGTTTAATTGACTCGTAGCAGAGATGGAATGATACAGGAAGAAGACGTGCGGCCCGGATCTATTCCTTGGATGAATTCCAAAGGAACGTTTACTATCAATGGGGTTGCCAGAGTTTTAGTCAACCAAATCTTGAGAAGTCCCGGTATTTACTACAACCGGGAATCCGATCAGAAAGGAGTTTCTACGTATACTAGCACTGTAATTTCGGATCGGGGAGGGAGATTCAAACCAGAGATGGATAGGAAAGATAAAATTTGGGTTCGCATTAGCAAGAAGAAAAAGATATCAATTTTGATCTTACTAGTAGCTATGGGGTTAAACAAAGGAGATATTTTGCAAAATGTTCGTTATCCCAAGATTTTTTCAAATATGTTAAAAAAACAAGAAGGGACCATCGAATCGTCGGAGGATGCTATAGCAGAGCTTTACAAACACCCGTACTCCGCCACAGACGCGGATATCTCATTTTCGGAATCTATATTCAAAGAGTTATAGAAGAGGTTTTTCCAGCATAGATGTGAGTTGGGGCGGATTGGTCGACGAAATCTAAACATCAAACTAACCCTTGATGTACCCGAAACGGAACATTTTTTGCTACCCCAAGACGTATTAGCAGCCGCAGATCACTCAATAGAAATCAGCTACGGAATAGGCAACCTCGACGACATAGATCACTTGAAAAATCGACGTGTTCGATCTGTAGCGGATTTGCCTCAAGAACAATTGAAATTGGCCCTAAACCGTTTGGAGAATTCGATTCGACAAAATATTTCTAGGGCCGTTAGGCGCAAACGCGCGGTAACGCCCCGGGGATTAGTGACGCCTGCACCAGTAATAGCAACTTTCAAGGAGTTTTCTGGATCACACCCCCTATCACAATTTCTAGACCAAACCAACCCATTATCAGAAATGGTTCATAAACGAAGATTAAGCTCCGTAGGTCCTGGCGGATTGACACGCCGAACCGCCAGTTTTCAAGCTAGAGATATTCATTTTAGTCATTATGGTCGTATCTGCCCGATCGAAACATCGGAAGGCATGAATGCCGGCCTTATTTCATCACTAGCTATTCAGGCAGAAATTAGTAATTCCGGCTCTTTGCATAGCCCATATCTTAAAATGTCGGAATCATCTGAAAAGGAGCAATTAATTGATTCATCTCCCGCTGAAGATGATTACTACCGAATAGCGACTGAGAATTCGCTAATATCCCAATGGAGAACTAGAGGGGAGGAGCTCATACCGGTTCGATATCAACAAGAATTTATCAACGTCCTTTGGGAACAAGTTGATTTTCGAAGCATTCATCCCTTACATTATTTCTCTATCGGAGCTTCCCTTATTCCATTCATTGAGCATAATGACGCGAACTGCGCCTTAACGGGTTCTACCATGCAACGTCAAGCGGTTCCACTGGTTAATCCCGAAAGATGCTTCGTAGGGACTGGGTTAGAGAGTTAAGTAGCTTCAGATTCGGGAAGTGTAGTTGTATCTGGACAAGAAGGATAAATCCGATGTATTGATGGTAATACAGTTGAACTATCATCAATCGATGAAGCGACAGGCAGTGATGCGATTTTACATGTTGTAAGTAACAAATTAAAAATATATGAGCGTTCTAACAGCAATACCTGTATACACCAAAAGTCTACGGTTTTGGCGGGAGAATTACCGAGACGCGGGGAAGTCATCGCGGATGGGGCAGCAACCGCCAGGGGGGAATCAGCTTTAGGTAGAAATATCCTAGTGGCCTACATGCCGTGGGAAGGATACAATTTCGAAGATGCGGTGTTGATTAGTGAACGCCCAATATACGAAGACATCTCTACATCTTCTCACATCGAGAGACACGAAGTTGAAATTTGTGTAACAAATCAGGGTCCTGAAAGGGTTACCAAGCAAATACCTCAATTGGATAGTCATACACTTCGACACCTAGACGATAATGGGCTCGTAGAGTCGGGATCTTGGGTAGAGACGGGAGATGCCTTGGTGGGTAAACCGACGCCCCAGGAGGGGGCAGATTCATCACGTGCTCCAGAGGGGAGATCATTACAAGCCATTTCTGGTATCCAATTAGTTAACGCAAGAGAAAGCTGTCTGAAAGTTCCAATTGGTGGAAGAGGTCGAGTCACTGACGTCAGGTGGGTCTACCCCGAAGACGATACCTCGAACGATTCAGAAGTTATTCACATTTATATACTGCAGAAGCGTAAGATACAAGTAGGTGATAAGATAGCTGGTAGACATGGAAATAAAGGTATTGTATCAAAAATATTACCCAGACAGGATATGCCTTATTTGCAAGATGGTACACCAGTCGATATGATACTAAGTCCTTTAGGAGTACCTTCATGAATGAATGTGGGACAGATTTTCGAATGCCTACTTGGGTTAGCCGGGGAGTTTCCAGAAACCCATTACCGTATATTACCTTTTGATGAGAGATACGAACGGGAAGCCTCTAGAAAACTAGTATTTTCAGAACCTTGTAGAGCAAGTGCAAGTACTCTTAATCCGTGGCTATTTGAACCCGATCACCCTGGAAAGAGCCGATTGATCGATGGACGAACGGGTGATCCCTTCGCGCAACCCGTTACAACCGGAAAAGCCTATATGATGAAATTGATTCATCAAGTTGACGATAAAATTCATGCACGATCCAGCGGACCTTACGCACTTGTTACGCAGCAACCCCTCAAAGGGAGATCAAGACGAGGGGGGCAGCGGGTTGGAGAAATGGAAGTCCGGGCTTTGGAGGGTTTTGGCGTGTCTTACACGTCGCAAGAAATGCTTACTACTAAATCAGATCATATTCAGGCTCGTTACAAGGTACCTAGTGCAATTATGACCGGAAAACCTGTTTACAAACCCAATACCGTTCCAGAGTCTTTCCGATTGCTAGTTCGAGAGTTACGTTGCATGGGTTTAAACCTGGAGCACAATTTTATAATTGAAGAAGATTTGGAGAGGGAGAGTGAGAATATTTGATATCCAATTGAAACTTCTTTCATTAATAATCAATCAAAACTTTTTCTATTATGATTCATCGAGCTAATTATCAACAGCTTCGGATTGGACTGGCTTCCCCCGAACAGATTCGTGGTTGGGCTGAGAGGGAGTTACCCAATGGAGACGTCGTCGGGCAAGTTGATTAACCTTACACGTTGCATTACAAGACTCATAAACCGGAGAGAGATGGCTCATTTCGCGAAAGGATACTCGGACCCATAAGAAGCGGCGTCTGCGCGTGTGGAAACTATCGATCTGTCGATAACGAAGGGGAGTATTCCAATTTTTGCAAACATTGTGGAGTTGGGTTTACTGACTCCCGGGTTCGAAGATACCGAATGGGATACATTAAACTTGCGTGTCCGGTAACCCATGTGTGGTTCTCAAAACGAATCCCTAGTTATATTGCAAATCCACTTGCCAAACCTCTTAAAGAATCGGAAAGCCCAGTATATTGCGATGCGTGACTCGATTGTATGTGTTGATCATTACAGATTGGCTATAAGCTGTCATCCCATACAAAAGTGGGAGGCCTCCAACCGACATGTCCCTCGCGTCGATCGAGGAATATTGTCTAACTCGGGATAAAAACTACCACGTACAGAATGGGGACCCCCCTCCATGGTTAATTTCTGGTGAAAAATCCAACGATTGGGCTTCGTAATATTCTCATTTCAGTTGATAGAATAAAATTCAAGTGCTTCTCAACATAATCGTTTGGTTTTTCCCCCCTTCCCGGAATAAATTTTCCAAGTAGTATCTTCTATATATATGGCTATGAAATTCTAATCATCGCATCGATTTTTCTATTCAATTAAATTGATAGCCATCGAAGTTGAGTGGAAACCCAAAGAGGAAAGTGATCGCATTGGGAACAAGGGAAATATCTCCAGCCTACGACTGAATCGAGAAGGAAATGTGGAAAGAAAAAACTACTTCTCTTTCGGTAGATCGCTCAATACGGAGGGTCCAAGACTACTCGAGAAAAACAAGTTGAAACCCGAGTAATGAGCAACTACTTCATCTTTGACGAGACGGCATTACCGCGTCTCAAAAACGTCAAATTGTTTCAATTTTACGTTTAGTTATTTGAGCCGGATGAGAGGAAACACTCGTGTCCGATTCTAGGGGGGGGGGCGCCACCCGACCTATCCCAATCTTTTTCTTGCTAGGCCCGTAGCCGAAAGGCCCAACTTATTGAGATTGCGGGGTTTGTTCAATTACGAAGACCGATCCTGGAGAAACATACTTCCCATTTTTTTTTCCACTCGAAATTATGAAACGCTTCAAGGGAACGAAATCGCCACTGGGGGGGATGCCGTCAGAAAGGGATTAACTAGTTTGGATCTGCAAGATGTTATGGATCGTGCATATTTGGAGTGGCGGGCACCAGCGAAGCAAAGGCCTGTTGGGAATGAGTGGGAAGACCGAACAATTCAAAGGAGGAAAGATCTTTTGGTCAGACGGATGAAATTAGCCAAGGATTTCTTACGGACAAATCTAAAACCAGAATGGATGGTTTTAGATCTCTTGCCGGTTCTCCCACCTGAATTGAGGCCAATAGTTGAATCGTATGAGGGCGAATTAGTTACTTCCGACCTTAATGAGCTTTACAGAAAGATAATTCATCGAAATAATACTCTTGCTGAATTCCTATCGGGGAGTGAATTTACGCCAGAGGGATTAATCGTCTGCCAGAAAAGACTTATTCAAGAAGCTGTAGACGCTCCCATCGATAATGGTATACGTGGACAACCGATGAGGGATATAAATAACAGACCTTACAAGTCGTTTTCAGAGGTTATTGAGGGCAAAGAAGGACGATTTCGTGGGAATTTGCTCGGAAAACGGGTTGACTACTCAGGTCGCTTTGTTATTGTCGTAGGCCCATCTCTTTCGTTACATCAATGTGGATTACCCCGAGAAATGTCAATCGAACCTTTCCAAGTGTTTGTAATTCGTAATTTGATCGGATGACATCTCGCTTGTAATCTACGAGCGGCTAAGAGTATGATACGAAAAGAAGATCCTGTTATATGGGAAGTTCTTCGGGAAGTTATGCGGGGTCATCCCATACTGCTGAATCGAGCACCTACTTTACATAGGCTAGGTATACAGGCATTCCAACCCATCTTAATAGAAGGACGTGCTATTCGTTTGCATCCATTGGTTCGTGGGGGGTTTAACGCAGATCCCGACGGAGATCAGATGGCCGTTCATGTGCCCCTATCTCTCGAAGCTCAGATTGAAGCTCGTCTTCTGATGTTTTCGCACATAAATTTGTTATCCCCCGCTACCGGCGATTCTGTATCTGTCCCGAGTCAAGACATGCTTCTCGGTCTTTATGTACTAACAATTGAGAATAAGCAAGGAATCTATGGAAACAGACATTCCGTTTTCGTGGAAGGAAGTTATGCCTACCCTGCCGGAATACCCTGTTTCGGTAGTTACCACGACATACTCAGGGCCAAGGAATCAAATCAAATCGATTTTTGTAGTTCCTTGTGGCTTCGGTGGGAAATTAATTTGGAAATGATTATTTCAAAAATTCGTGAATTACCCGTTGAATCTCAATATGAATCCTTGGGAACCTCTCTTCACTCTTATGATAATTACCAGATTAGAAAGTGTAGGAAGGGATATATCTCAAGTATATATGTACTTACCACGGCTGGTCGCATTTTGTTTAACCAGCAATTAAAGGAAGCGATGCAAGGTGTGTCAAAAGCTTCTTTGTGTGCTACTTCGTCCGTACCAGATATAGTGACGCAAGACGAAATGCCTATATCTAACCACAAAAATGAGGAATGAACAATCTTTTCTATATAAATATATTTAATAAATAATTAATAAATCATTTAAATTCAAATTATTGATTAATAAATGTCGCGAGATAAAAAGATATATAAGTTGAGGTTTCTTTAATGACGGATCAAACTGAATTACCATTCTGCAATAAAACGATGGATAGAGTTGCGATGAGGCGACTCATCGGCAAGTTAGTCGTTTGTTTTGGAATTGCATCTACAACAAATATTTCGGATCAAGTTAAGATTTTGGGTTTTCAGCAAGCTACGAAAGCATCTGTCTCATTGGGCATCGACGACCTCCTAGCAGTACCATCCAGAGGATGGCTTGTACAAGACGCTGAGAAATAAGGTTACGTCTCGGAGCAGCATTATCGCTACGGAAGTCTGCATGCCGTAGAGAAATTACGTCAATCAATTGAAGCCTGGTACGCCACAAGCGAATGTTCAAAACGCGAAATGAATCCAAGTTTCAAAATGATCGATCCTTTAAATCCAGTCCACATGATGTCTTTTTCGGGGGCCCGGGGAAGTATATCCCAAGTTCATCAGTTGCTTGGCATGAGAGGATTGATGTCGGATCCCCGGGGACAAGTAATCGATCTACCCATCCGAAGAAACCTCCGCGAAGGCCTATCCCTGACAGAATATATCATTTCTTGCTATGGTGCCCGCAAGGGGGTTGTGGATACCGCCGTTCGAACTTCCGACGCCGGATACCCAACACGCAGACTCGTTGAAGTGGTCCAACACATTGCTGTACGTAAGAAAGATTGCGAAACTACCAAAAGCATTGCTTTGCTGAGTATCACCGAAGAGAAGCGAGAATCTATTAGAACAATATCACGTCAAAAATTGGTTGGACGTGTGCTGGCAGATAATGTCTATTGGGATGTTAGATGTATTGCCACCCGTAATCAAGATATCAGTGATGGACTGGCTAGTAACTCAGTGGCATCGGCGCAGCCAATATATGTGAGATCTCCTTTGACACGTAAAAGCATTTTCCGGATTTGTCAGTGGCGTTACGGTCGGAGTCTTGCTCATTATGATTTAGTAGAATTGGGGGAAGCTGTTGGCATCATCGCGGGTCAATCCATTGGGGAACCGGGAACTCAATTAACATCAAGAACTTTTCATACAGGTGGGGTATTTACGGGCGATATTGCAGAATACGTACGAATTCCGTTTAATGGACTTATTAATTCCGACGGGAGACTGGTTTACCCCACACGTACGCGACATGGGCATCCTGCGTGGATGTGTCGAAATGATTTATCCGTTGTTATCAGGAGTTGCGGCGATGTACATCATTTCGTCGTCCCAGCTCAAAGTCTACTTATGATTCGAAACGGTCAGTATGTCGAGGCGCAGCAAACCATAGCGGAAGTACGAGCCAAAGAGTTTCCCCTTAAGGAACGTATTCAAAAAGCTATCTATCCAAATCTAAAAGGGGAGATTCACTGGAGTAAATTTGCGTGGCATGTCCGCGACTGCATCGACAATCCCATTCATGTCGTATGCGAGGCGGGCCATATCCGGATTCTTTCAGGAGCTTATAGCAATTCCGATGAAAACTGTTTGTTTCACAAAGATCGGGATAGAGTCGGTACCAAACCCAATTTTATCGAAAGGAGGTGTGATTACTTTGAAGGAATTGGCGAAGAAGAAATTGATGCCGCCAACCGCGAAGGTTCTCGAAAAAGTATCCGAGAATTTGGAAGCAATCCAAAATGTTTTCTGAATTGGCCAAAACCCCCAACATCTAACTATGTTTTATCTAATATCAAAGTGGAGCGGTCCAAAAAAACTGAATTTGTTTCTCTGTTGTTGGAGAGGCAGCGGAAAAATTTTAACGAATCACGTTTTGCAAGCATTGATGTTCAATTAAACAGCATTTTGGATGGAAATGATATCTTCGCCATCTACGAAAAATTCGAGTACCAAACTGGTGTTTCGGGGATTATAAGATATGGCACCATAGAAGTGGAACCCATCGATAGAAAAAGATTTCCTTTTGAAGGTAAGGCGGAAGAAACGACTTCCGGCTCATGGTATAGAGTAGTCAAAGGAGGTAACTCCTTCCTAATTCCCGAGGAGGTTTATCCTATATACGAATTTCCATCATCTATTTTGGTAACAAACAATACTATTGTAGAAGAAGGCACGCGAATAACTAATACTATTAGTAGTAAAGTAGGTGGACTAATCCGAATCGAAAAGACATTGACAAACAGTATTATGGTAAGAGTATTACCCGGATATATCCACAATTCAGAGAAGATAACTAGTATACCTAGACAAAATGTTAATCTAATGGAGTTAGGTAATACGATTCCTAATGGAATCAAAGCCGGGGGTTGGGTTTACCTCCAATCGGTTACACTTTACAGGAGAAGAAAGACCTCTGTCCCGGTAAGACCAGTTGTTAAATACGATGTATCTAGCGATTCTTTGGTACAAGGAGTCTTCTGTGCCGATAAGCCGAAAACGCAGAAACGCACGAAAGCTCAAACCCTTCTATGTATTTCCCATAGAAATGGTGAGGAAATCAAAATGATTAATCACGCGACTATTCAATTAATTCGAACTTTTTTGGTGGCTGGGCGGCAAAGACACTTCCACGAGACCCCCTCTAAAAAAAATAATTATTTATCTCTCACCAGTGTGGGAATCAATAATCTCCTCAGTACTTTTCTTCAGGTTAATTTGGTGGCGTATCCCTCTGCACGAAGGCTCGGGGTCGGTCAGGTTTCCCAAAATTTGGTGTCTGTCGACAAGCCCTTTCTCACTCAAGTCAATCTATCCAATGATGGCAACGATTTAGTTCCCAAATATCAGAGCATTACTGTTCATTCGGTGCCAGAACGTGGTGCATCTTTCTTAACTTTGTCACCGTTTGACTTTTATCGTAAAACCCCCCCCGCTGATTCAAGCAATAATAACTACGAAAACAGAGTTGGAGAATACTTCCCTCGATCGGAATCAGATATAGGCAGCCCGGACGGGAGTCCCAAAAACGTTTCATTCAGTTCTAGATATGACTCTTTCTCGGGAAAGTCCCCAAATCTAAATATTGAAGAGAGGTGGGTTAAATTTGAGAAATCAAGCTTCACTTGTTGCCAATTAAATTTTGAAGAGGTAGGTCTATTGGGGACTTCACACGCAAATTCCTACCTCTCAGCTACTCCCCATTTGGCACTGAGTAGCAAAGCTTCCTTCTTCAGAAATTATTTATTCGATTATTCGACAGATACGTCGGAACACCGACATCGGTATTTAATTGACGAAACCAAATTAATATTGAAATGTCCTATAAATCCTCTTTTAAATAGATTTTCATTGGAAAAGCCAATTCTTTTGACGTCAAAATTTTTCAATCGGGGAATCCTGTTAATTAGTCTGGGACTACTAATCAGCGAAAGTCGATATTTCTATAAAAGTAATGTATTTCCCCAGTCCGGTCAGGTTGTAGTTATTCACCGAGATTACTTACTAGTCAGAACCGGTAGGACCCTACTGGCGACCCGGGGAGCAACTCCCCACAAAATATCTGGAGACACCATTGGGGAAGGAGATACATTAATAACATTACCATATGATAGATTGAAATCTGGAGACATCACTCAGGGTCTTCCGAAGGTTGAGCAGCTGCTCGAGTCTCGTTCCGTCGCTTCTATTCCAGCAAGAATCGAAGATCTTTTCGGTAGATGGAATCGGGGTATTACGAGATTAATTGGGAACCTCTGGAGTCACTTCCTAAGTGCCGGAACAAGTATGGAACGCTGCCAACTGATTCTAATCAATGAAATTCGAGAAGTTTACGAATCTCAAGGAGTACAAATATCCGACAAACATCTAGAAATTATTATTAGGCAGCTGACGTCAAGGGTCGTAGCGTCAGAAGACGGAATAACCAATGTCTTCTTTCCTGGTGAGCTTGTCGAGTTGTCACAGGCGGAACGGATGAATCGTGTATTAAAGAAACCGATTTTCTATGAACCTATTATACTGGGAATGACAAAAGCATCCCTTAATACTACTAGTTTTTTATCAGAGGCGAGTCTTCAAGAAACTACGCGGGTATTGGCCAAAGCTGCTCTCCGTGGTCGAATCGATCGGTTAAAGGGATTGAAGGAAAACGTTATTCTCGGTGACGTCGTCCCCGTTGGAACAGGTAGTCCGGAAATCGTTTGCCAACTAGAAGTGAATAAACGAAAAGGGTTTCATTCAGCAATAGATGGGAATAACAAGAACCCAAATTGGCGAGCAAATTGTGATCTATGTGGTTATCGCGAGAAGCAAAATATCAACCTCAATTTATTCATTCATAAGGGATTGAGCCGACCCTTCCCTTATATTAATCCTGAGATAAGATAAGGGGGTTACTCAATACTAAGTGAAGTTCCTGCGTGTTTCAACACGCAAAATTGATCATCAGATTGTAATAATTTATCAAATTTAGTTAAAATGAAACGAATTTGCAGCTTTTTATACCTGGGGGGAAAAATGCAACAGAAAAATTGGAATATCGAGTTGGAAGGAATGATGGCAGCGGGAATCCACTTCGGTCACCAAACCCAGAAATGGAATCCCAGGATGTCACCTTATATATTTACAGAACGGAAGGGTGTTCATATACTCGATCTAACTCAGACTGCTCGTCTTTCATCTGAAGCCTGTGATTCGGTATTTGATGCAGCAGCGGAGGGAAAGGAATTTCCAACGGTTGGTACAAAACATCAAGTAGCTGATTTGATAGCATCAGCCGCAATAAGATCCCAATGCCACTATGTAAATGAAAAATGGTTGGGCGGTACGTTAACAAACTGGTTCACTACGGAAATGCGTCTTCGTAGGTTTCAATACTTACAAAACGGAGAAGCTACAGGAGGGTTCGACTGACTTCCGAAGCAAGAGGCGGCGATTTTGAAGGGATAACTATTTAAACTGAGAAAGTGTCTAGGCGGAATTCAATATATGTCAGATTTACCCGATATTGCGACAATTACTGATCAACACGAATAATCTATCGCCCCTAAGGAATGTATTATTCTAGGTATTCCCACAATTTGTGTCGTCGATACAGATTGTGATCCGGATCTTGTAGATATTCCAATCCCCGGTAATGACGATGCGCGACCCTCAATCCGATGGATATTGGACAAACCAACATTAGCTATTTGTGAAGGTCGTTCAAACGCAAAGTTTTGTGAGGTAAATTGACAGGCGGTAGGGTTATGACAACTTGTAATGAAGTAGCAAGGGATTTATGCCGTAATTGAGGATATCGCCTAATTCCATCAGAAATTAACTTGCTTTTGTTAGTTTATAAAAGAGAATTTGTAGTGATCAACTTAACTATTTTAGATAATTATCTCTATTGAGAGGGGGGTATTACGCACATCGAGCAACTCCGAATTTATGGGATTGATGATCTGTATCAAGTATCGAGTGTAGAAGTAGGTTAACACTCTTATTGGCAGGTAGGAGACTTCCAAGTTCATGCACAGGTTCTTGTAACTTCCTGGGTCGTCATCGCCTTGTTGTTGGCTCTACCTATTGTAGCTACCAGGAATCTGCAAGCCATACCGACTGGCAGCCAGAATTTCATCGAGTATGTTCCCGAATTTATTAGGGATTTAACTAGGACCCAGATGGGGGAAGAGGAATACCGTCCCCGGGTTCCATTTATTGGAACGATGTTTTCATCCATTTTTGTTTCCAATTGGTCTGGCGCTCTATTTCCTTGGCGAATCGTTCAGTTACCCCACGGAGAGTTGGCTGCACCTACCAACGATATCAACACTACTGTCGCGCTAGCCTTGCTTACATCAGCAGCACATTCTTACGCAGGTTTACACAAGAAAGGTTTTAGTTACTTCGGTAAGTATATCCAGCCAACTCCGGTACTACTACCTATCAATATTTTGGAAGATTCTACCAAACCCCTATCGCTTAGTTTTCGACTGTTTGGTAATATTTTGGCTGACGAGTTGGTAGTAGCTGTTCCCGTCTCCTTAGTACCTTCAATTGTTCCTGTACCCATGACGCCTTTAGGTTTATTTACAAGTGCCATACAAGCTTTGATTTTTGCCACTTTGGCTGCAGCTTATATCGGGGAATCTATGGAGGGCCACCATTAATTTAGTTGGAATGAGTCATTCCAAAAGAATATGGTAGCAACAAACTAATTTTTCTGAGAACCATTCATTGGGTCGCTGTAGTGGAAAAAAGCCGTTTCCGTGGTATCATGCTGTAACAGTACGAGATCCGTGTTGTCTCCCCCTCCACTCCGGATAGCAATAAGAAGGAGGAGCGGGGGGGGGGGTTAGGAACTATAACTCCCGCATGGTCCTCCAAATTTAATTTAAGCCATTTAATATCTTGAATGAGGGAGAAGTAGTTATTTTCAATGCCAGGCTTATTATATTATTAATAGAGAGAATACACCAAGTATTTGATTTATGTCGTTTTCGCGTCTCCCATTTGAACCGGTTTAGGTCTCAGTTACACTTGTGTCACAGTGTATCAAATGAAGTGATTAGATATTACTTGCACTGAAACTAGAATAAACATGTTTCGGTAGATGATAATTAAATTAGTATTATCAAATACTCAAATTTTTTCTGATTAAATTAGGCAGGAAGTAGCATCTATCGACGTAGGAAGTAGATGCGTCCTTCTTGTGCTTGATTACTGTTCCGAATTGAACCTTAAGTATATGGGTATTATGTTACACCACATTAATAGTTTTGACCAGATTCATGTAAAATTGATTTCCCGATTAGCGTTCACTGGAAAGTCTTCGTTGCGCCGAGTCTAGTTGGTACCCAGCGAAACAAGATTGATTAATGTAAATAAATTAAGAGGAGACTAATACGAACCCATTGATTTCTGCCGCTTCTGTTATTGCCGCCGGGTTAGCTGTAGGCCTCGCCTCAATTGGCCCGGGTGTCGGCCAGGGGACTGCTGCAGGTCAGGCAGTCGAGGGTATCGCGAGACAGCCAGAAGCAGAAGGCAAGACACGAGGTACTCTATTACTGAGTTTAGCTTTCATGGAAGCTTTGACAATTTACGGATCAGTTGTAGCTCCAGCTTCGTTATTTGCAAATCCATTTGTTTAACCTGTTTGTAATAAGAGAAAGAGTAGTAGGAAGTAGCCCGGTTCACCCCCCCCCCTCTCCTACCTTCCCCAAACTGTTTCCAAATCAGCGGCGAACCGCTAATTCGGAGGGGGGGGCCTGGTAGGAAATTGCTGTTTCATCTACCCAACCGAGTACCTGCCGTGTCTATTTGTAACTTCCCGCTTCCCTATCAACTAAAAAGTTTTAGCAAATCGGGTAAATCAAATCAATATGAGTTGCCAAAATCAATGACTCGGGAAATCCTGTCTTCATTGCGATTTTATTTTGATTTTCGAAATTCGGATTTGTCATCCCTTCCCCCCAGGCCGGACCAGAAGTTGTTTAAATCTTGCAAAACCTTCCAGGAGGGAAAGGATTACGAGAAGTGTAAGTGAGATCGCTGCTCCCTCAAGTGATTGGACTTTTGCCGCAGGTATTGGCTTAAATACCAATATTTTGGAGATAAACTTAATTAACCTAATTTTAGTACTAGGTATATTGTTTTACTATGGAAAGGGGGTGTGTGCGAGTCGTATATCCGAGTGGGATAACTGTTTCCCTCAGTTGCACCCATAAATAAATGCAAAACCCCGACGAATTCCCTGTAAATAAATGTTACGCAAGAACCGGAGCATTCCGTGTAATCGATGAAACTTTCACTTCCATCGACCGATTCTCGGGACTGTCGTCAATATGGTTAAAGCCAAATTGCTTGAAGTCTTGGCAAAGTTGGGGTTTTCTTTCCCCTACCGCGTAAGCCAAATCGCGATTGGAGACGCATCATTTGGTATATGACGCTCATATCAAGAATACTTCGATTTGTATAATTTCTCGAGATAGATACCTAACATAGGTAGCTATATAGATAGATAGATATCGGAGTTGATTTAGCTCGATCTTCTTCAATTTGCTGAATAGACAACCCATACAAGATGAATACTACTCGGAAAAAGCGGCTCTCAAGTAATTAATAATTATCTGGGAGAGTCCTCAAACTTTTTTTTTTTTCAAATATTGATTATTCCATCTAAGCCTATTTGAGATGAATCTCATTAGTCAATAGATAAGAAAGGGAGGCGAGCCCGCGTGTGAAAACATTATCTGTTGGATTCTACCGATTTGATTTTTTGGTATAAACGGGCAGGAAAGCCGAATGGGTCGAAAAATCCATGTTCGGTTTGGGAAGAGATTAATAGTCTCCGAGAATCGGAGCTCTTTGATCCACTTTCATTGATCAATTTCTTAGAGAACCGTGAAAGAACAATTTTGAATACAATTCGGGATGCGGAAGAACGTCACGAAGAAGCTACTAAAAAACTTCAGAAGGCTCGTATTCGCCTGCAGCAAGCAAAAGTTAAAGCGGATGAGATCCGAATCAATGGACTTACGCAGATGGACAGGGAACAGCGTGATCTCGTTGATGCAACCGACGAAGATTTAAAGGGATTGGAGGATAGTAAAAATTGCGCGATTCGTTTCGAGAAGCAACGCGCTATTGAGCAGGTTCGGCAGCAAGTTTCTCGACTAGCTTCCGAAAGGGCTCTAGAGAGTCTAAATAGTCGTCTGGATAATCAACTGCATTTGCGAATGATTGATTATCACATCGGCCTGTTCAGAGCTATGAAAAACAAATCCGATTAGTTCCAAGTTCGCTACCATCTCATTATGAAACGGGTTTCATTTTTAATTCTCCCCCTTCCAGTAATATTTTTTTTTGGCAAAAATGGTAATAAACATTCGACCTGACGAAATTAGCAGCATTATCCGCAAGCAAATTGAGGGGTATGTTCCGGAAGTGAAAGTTGTTAACATTGGTACTGTACTTTAAGTTGGAGATGGGATTGCCCGTATTCATGGACTCAACAAAGTAATGGCTGGCGAATCGGTGGAATCTGAGGATGGTACAGTAGGAATCGCTCCGAATCTGGAATCTGATAATGTTGGGGCCGTACTGACGGGTGATGGTTTGACCATACAAGAGGGAAGTTCCGTAAGAGCAACGGGAAAGATTGCCCAAATACCAGTCAGCAACTCGTTTCTGGGTCGTGTTGTAAATGCTTTGGCCCAACCTATCGACGGGAAAGGTCAAATCCCAGCTTCTGAGTTTAGGTCGATCGAATCCCCCGCTCCAGGGATTATTTCGAGACGCTCCGTATACGAACCCCTACAAACAGGTCTCATTGCTATTGACTCCATGATTCCTATAGGTCGCGGTCAACGGGAGTTAATTATCGGCGATAGACAGACTGGCAAAACAGCAGTAGCTACAGATACTATTTTGAATCAGAAAGGTCAAAATGTTATATGTGTCTACGTGGCCATTGGCCAAAAAGCTTCTTCTGTGGCTCAGGTAGTGGATACCTTTCAAGACCGCGGCGCCATGGAATATACGATCGTGGTGTCGGAGACCGCGAATTCTCCAGCCACTCTACAATATCTTGCTCCCTACACGGGAGCAGCTTTAGCCGAATACTTCATGTATCGCAAGCAGCATACCCCGATTATTTATGACGATCTTTCCAAACAAGCCCAAGCTTACCGACAAATGTCTTTGCTATTAAGGAGACCACCTGGGCGAGAAGCGTATCCGGGAGATGTTTTTTACCCACATTCCCGTCTTTTAGAGAGAGCAGCTAAGTTAAGTATCCAATTAGGGGAAGGTAGCATGACGGCTTCACCTATCGTTGAAACGCAGGCGGGGGATGTCTCAGCTTACATCCCCACCAATGTTATTTCTATCACCGATGGCTAAATCTTTTCATCAGCAGATCTATTTAACGCTGGAATTCGACCGGCAATAAATGTGGGGATTTCTGTATCTAGAGTAGGCTCCGCAGCTCAAATAAAAGCTACGAAACAGGTGGCCGGCAAATTGAAATTGGAATTGGCACAATTCGCAGAATTGGAGGCTTTCGCACAATTTGCTTCCGATCTTGATAAGACTACCCAAAATCAGTTAGCTAGGGGTCAGCGATTGCGTGAGCTGCTTAAACAGTCTCAATCAGCCCCATTATCGGTAGAGGAGCAGGTGGCCACCACTTACACCGGAGTCAACGGATATTTGGATGTACCAGAAGTTGAACAAGTTAAACGATTTCTGGTTCAGTTACGCGAGTACGTAATAACCAATAAACCTCAATTTGGTGAAATTACTCGTTCCACGAAAGTGTCTACAGAACAGGCGGAGACACTTCTAAAAGAAGCAATTAAGGAGTCAACAGAAATTTTTTTATTGCAAGAGAAGTGAGTAATAGGGTTGTAGATTGCACCCGGGGAATAACTCCCGGGCTTCATCCGACCACTTCCACTTAACCTCATCCACACTAACATAATCACCTCAAACACGGAATTACGCCCAATAGGATTTGAACCTATACTTAAGGTTTAGAAGACCTCTGTCCTATCCATTAGACGATGGACGTTTGTTCCTTTCCCTTCTTGGTTGGCGATGGATATGGCGACGGATTAGCTCCTAAATCGTGAACAAACTAAAGCTTCAGTTTGTTCACGACGCAATTGCAATCCACGGGTGAGGGGGTTAATTCGACTAGGGCTCCGGGATTCTTAGTATCACCAGCGGGTAGCGGGAATCGAACCCGCATCAGTAGCTTGGAAGGCTAAAGGTTATAGTCGACGACAACAGATGATTATGAGTCGCTAATTCAGAACCGAACGTGGTAGTTTCCGCCCATTCGGCTCCCCTATGGAAAGGAAGGATAAATGGTGCAAAACTGGGTGAGATTTCATCTACATATAACAACCTAGTTAGGTGAAACAATCAGAAGACGGGCGGGTTGTCTGTCTCTTTTGCCTCAATTCAAGGAAGCATATATCAAATTTAATTATGCCGGGATCGAAGCTTCCCCTATATTGTATTGGGATATTTGGGAGCTTCTTTTTCTTTCTTCCAATTTTACCACCGCTCGAGGGGGAGGGAATTGCCCCACTTTGAGTAAATGGCATCCGTAAAATCTATGTCAGTCTCGCTTACGTTTTGATTGTATAGCACGGATATACTTCCTAGATGATCCCTTAAGAAGAAAAATTAGTTTTACCAATTGCTTTCTTTTTTCTTCCATTTACTTCGTTCTCTATTCTTATTCCCAAAAATCCTTAGGAAAATATTTTTCACCGAGTCTCGAAAGCAATTATTAGCGCTTAATCGAAAAAGTGCACGACAATCCAGACAAACCAGGATCAATCTATCTATAACTTTCAAGCTTGGATCTTTTTTCCAAGGTTCAGTGACGATGAAACAAATATTTTAGATGTCTACCCATAGATTCTTCTCTTTTCTTTTCTGGAATCGTCCTAAGTTTTTTGCATACCAAAATAATCCTGCTTCGTCACTAACCGGTACGACTTTCGAAGTGCGGGAGTAACAGGGATGGCGCATTCTTTTTCCATACCAAAAACTGGTAAAGAAAAATAGATGTACTTCTATAAAAATAAAGCTTCTTGATTTAGTTGAGATTCAGTTTGAAAGATCCCTTAACTATTGAAATCAATATGAAACGAATCGCACTTTTACCACTAAACTATACCCGCGATGGTACACTTGTATTATACGAGCTACCTGTACATTGGTGAGGTACATTGGTGAGGTACATTGGTGAGGCGTTCCAAACGTGCTTACGTTTGGTTACAGGAGGAGCCCCCCCCCCTACCTACTCCCCACCCGTTCTTTGTCTCCGTATATATATGTATATATAATACAAAATTGGTATTCATTTAATGGCTGCGCCGTCCACGTCACAGATTACCCCTTTGAGCTGCCAATAGTGCAATTACTAAGGGTCCTGATGCAACCACCAATGCCAAAATAGCAAGTTGCGCAATTATTTCTAGACTCATTATCCCTCCTTGTATTGTTTTTCATAAATCTATCTTGATATCAAGAAATTTTGGAGAAAAATTAAATAAATATGTTTATTTAATTTTTCTTTTCACTTATACAAAAAAATGGGGAGGTGGGAGAAGCCGATGGCATCAAATTCATGAAGTGAAATTATTTTGCTACGTCCTCATGACAGGCACTTCAACTGCGAGATTGGGCATTGCACTGTATTGGCAATCAATTTGGTTCAGTTTGCAAAAGCGAATTTGCCAATTTTGTATAGGCTAAAAAAACATGGAATCCATTTTGGACGAGATTTTTGATTTGTACCCAATAGATTTGGTTACAAATTTATTTTTATTATGTCATGTAATAGAAATGTGATATAATAGAAAAAAAAAAGGGGGGGGGGGCCGGGAAAAAGCAGGGATAAAATTACCTCTACTCATAAGTAATCCGGAATTTGACTTCATCAAGTAATACGTAGGCAAGGCCATCCCTTCCACGAACTGTACTGTAGATTTAAATTGTAGATATAGACTTACAACCCAACTTCGTGTTAATATTGGGGAAAAATAAATTCCTAGCTGCCTGGAGAGATGGCCGAGGGGTCTAAAGCGTCGGACTGCTAATCCGCTGTACAAAATATGTACCGAGGGTTCGAATCCCTCTCTCTCCCTTCTTAAGAAATTTATTAAACTGGTGGATTCGGAAACCTATCTCGACGAAGTGAAAGTAACTGAAGCATTGACTTCTATCTAATCCCTACGTCCGGGGTTTCGTCCGGGATCATTCGATAAAAATCCGAAGACGAAAAGAGAGACGAAGAATATCACTACTGCGTAGACAAATAGTTTGAGGGTAAGCATGATAACATCTCCATGTTTTTTAGAACTAGGGATAAAATGAGATAGAACAACTTAGTCTCGTTTGGAACATCCATTTATCTCTATCATTTATATTTGTTTGGACATACAGATATGACTTCTTCCCTGAGTTGGCAGGAGAAACCCGGCCCGGCTTTCGTGAGACGTTATCTTACCAAATGAATTCTATCTATTCTATTCAATATTCCGTTCTATTCAATATTCTGTTTCTTTTTTATCGTCACCTCAATCGGTGAAAATGAAAATTACATAAATCTCCGACTCAATTAAGAATTTGATGTTTGTCAATCTCCAGTGAGCCGCGGGCATCCAATCCCCCTTTTCAAGATGAAAGTGAATACGTCGGTACCGATATCTTTGACGGCGGATGCCGGATGAGATAGTTGCGATTTGCCAAAATTAGTTTTCGACCTGAATTGCAGCTACCCCCCCCCCACCTTTTTCCCGACCCTAACTATTTGACAACTTCTTCTCCGCCACCTCGTAAAAGCGGGGCTTTATATAATTGAGCAACCCCCCCCAGTACTTATTATCCTAGTACTTACTTACTACCGAAAACTAACTGCGGCTTGCCAAACGAAGGCCAGAAGAAGAAAGAACACCGGTATTACAGGCATCACATCCACAATTGGGTCAAATATTGCATAAGCTTCGGGTAATTTGGCAAAAGAGGCATCATTGAGGTGAATAGAATTTTCTAGATAGATGTCATATGAAACTACCATCTTTATTCTCCAGTAATGTAACAATTAATTTCTCTCCGACATGGTTACACGTCACCTTTCAATTGATTGACCCGTCAGATATGTATTATTATATGTTCTCCCATTCAAGCAATTTGGATTCACCAAATATTACTGGTTACCGGACCAAAATGATATGTGAATGGGTTTCTACTTAAGTATTCTTTTCCAGTTAGTTTCTCGAAGTACTAGCAGTTCCAAACTACTCCAACCTCCTTTCGCCGTTGTTCTCTTCTAAATGAGCAAATAATTAGAAAAGCCGGTTGACAGTAAACCCTAGGTGTGGGATAGTCATCATACCAATCATTTGTGGGGCGTGGCCAAGCGGTAAGGCAGCGGGTTTTGGTCCCGTCACTCGGAGGTTCGAATCCTTCCGTCCCAGATTTTTCTCCCTAAAAAAAATATATTGCATCCTCATATATCAGAAATTAAAGAAGCCATAAATCTTATTTATTTACAGCCTCGATTCTCTATCTACCCCCTCTCTCGGTATACTCGATATAATAGCTCCCCCTCGATGGATCTTCCAGTTTATATTATGACGATAAGCCGCATATAGCAATAGATCCCTTTTTGATGCGAAGCAACAAAATGATACCAAAATCAAATTATGAAATTAGCTTATTGGATGTATGCTGGACCCGCCCACATAGGTACCCTACGGGTAGCCAGTTCCTTCAGGAATGTACATGCTATAATGCATGCCCCTTTGGGAGATGACTATTTCAATGTGATGCGTTCTACGTCGGAGAGGGAAAGGGATTTTACCCCAGTAACTGCTAGTGTAGTGGATCGCCATGTATTGGCACGTGGGTCTCAGGAAAAGGTTATAAATAACATAAGCCGAAAAGATGAGGAATAACACCCCGACTTAATCGTTTTAACACCTACGTGTACCTCTAGTATTTTACAAGAGGATCTACAAAATTTTGTGGATCGAGCTTCTTTGTCTTCCGAGTCTGATGTAATTCCCGCGGATGTTAATTATCATTGAGTCAATGAGCTTCAAGCGGCGGATAGAACCTTGGAACAAATAACTCGATTTTATTTGGATAGGGCTCGTAAACGAAGTACCTTGGATCGATCCGTGACAAATGCACCTTCAGCAAATATTATAGGTATCTTTACCCCAGGCTTCCATAACCAACATGACTGCCGTGAATTGAAACGTCTACCTGGAGAATCGGGAATCGCAGTCAATCAAGTAATCCCGGAGGGAGGGTCTCTCAAATATTTGAAGGATTTGCCAAGAGCTTGGTTTAATACAGTTCCCTATCGCGAAGTAGGTTTGGTGACAGCAACTTTTTTGGAAAAAGAATATGGAATGCCTTACATATCTATAACCCCCATGGGGATTTCAAACACAGCTGACTTCATCACACAGATCGGAAAGCTTGTGAATGTGTGGGCTTCCGCACTGTCAGGAAGAAGACTTAGCTACAAATTATATGTTGATAATCAAACTAAATTTGTTTCTCAAGCGGCTTGGTTTTCAAAATCTATTGACTGTCAAAATTCGGCTGGAAAAGAAGCGGCAATCTTTGGCGATGCAACCCATGCAGCCTCAATTACTAAAATACTTGTTAAAGAAATGGGAATTCGTGTCAGTTGCTCAGGCACGTATTGCAAGCATGATGCAGAACGGTTTAATGAGCAAGTTCAGGGTTTATGTGATGAAATAACAGTTACGGAAGATCATACTGAGGTTGGAGATACGATAGCCCGTATTGAACCCTCCGCTATATTTGGAACTCAGATGGAGCGTCACATTGGTAAACGTATTGACATTCCGTGCGGGGTCATTTCTTCACCAGTTCATATCCAGAATTTTCCTTTGGGATATCGACCCTTTCTGGGTTACGAAGGAACCAATCAAATAGCCGATCTAATCTATAACTCATTTAATCTGGGTATGGAAGATCATTTGCTGGATGTTTTCGGAGGGCATGATACTAAAGAAGTAGGCACCAAGTCCCTATCAACAGATAGAAGAGAGATTAACTGGACTCCCGAAGCTGAGTCGGAACCAAATAGAATTCCCGGTTTCGCAAGGGGAAAGACCAGGAGAAACACCGAAGTGTTCGCGAAGCAAAACAATATTTCAGAAATTACAATTGATGTAATGTATGTGGCTAAAGAAAAATCAAGCCCCTAACTTGATAAACTGTACAGGTAATCATCCGACATAAGTTCTAGTCCATTTAACTTCATTTTGGGAATGCGTCAGATAGTTCGTGCCCGAAATATCAATCGAAGATGCCGGAGCGATAAGTACTTAGCAATAAATTAATTCTCGGTTTTTAGATATTACGGTAAAACCTCGACTGAAGCGACATGGTAAGAAGCAACGTGTGACTCGAACATCGAGATCGTCTTCGCGGAGTCTAGTATCCGCCAGTTCTACTCAAAGGGTGGGGCGTTCTCGCTTCGACATTTGTTAAACTCATCACCCAATGAAACTTGAAGAATATCTATCTATTTGACTCGATTTATATTTTTGGAGAGGAGAAATTACATCTATGGTTATTTCCATGAAATAGCGCGGTGAAGCCTCGTTAGTCCCTTACCTCGTATGCTATTACCGGGGATTGAAAACTGAATTCCAGTGGAGTTGAGTTAGTATTACTGGTGTCAGACACGACCCAACCACTTCATTTTGATTGAGTTTCATTTTGTCTACGGTCTGTAACGGGTGTAGAAAAAAACTTACTCGACAAATTTTTTTAGGGGTCGATGAGGGTGGGTTCTGTTGCTACCGACTCTCAATTTGGAAAACCCTCGGGTTTATGCCTAAACCTAAGGATTGTCAAAATCGATCTACGAACGAGGGGATTTTCAATATCCAGTTGAACTTACTAATTATTAGTAGGTAAATGAAGAAGTAGATAGGTGGAAAGAAAAAAAAGGGGTGAGGGTAAGCTTCTTATTCACCTTTTCTTATTCACCTTATAGTAATGCTTCTTACAATAGGATAATTCGTGAGGAGATAACTCGATAAGTGGGAGAATATCCGCGCCGTACACATATGAGTTAGCACATATGAGTTAGAAGTATCTTTCTGCAATTGGGTAGAACAGTTACCTATTCAATTGAAGTTGCGCCCTAAGCCGCACGAATTCAACGTTTCATATACGGTTTTGCGGGGGGAGGGGGTTCCGCTTCTTGCGTGCACCACCCACCTATCCTAATAGGTTACTTACCGAATAATTGCAATTGATACCCAATCTCGGCGAGAAGGGGAAGCCATTAGGGAGGTTGGTTTCTACAATCCCCGCAAGGAGCAAACCCAATTGGATCTTTTTACCATTGCTACTCTCCTTAGGGAGGGGGCGCAACCGACAGAAACTGTCCGTGACATTTTGAAACGGGCCAAGGTGCCTGAACAAGTCGGAATCAGCCTCTAATTAGAAATCAAATAATTAAAAATCAAATTTTAGGAGAATCTAATGGGTCCAGCTTATAGCTCTCTTCAGGCGCTTTTGTATTATCCCTCCCTCCTACTTATACTCTACATCTATGCCGTATTTGGCATTCCCTTAAGAAGTAGAATATTTCGGAGGGACTACTGGTTTTCCATCAAAACCTCCTTTGAAAGAAGTGATGTCGGACATATCTTCATGGGTTTGATGAAAAGTTGGAAGAGAAGGGGGAGACGCAGGTAGTTCAAGCCAATGACATGATTACTACCGGGGCAAATTCTTCTACCCAACTCAATTCTGGATTAGGGGTTGACCGCCGATTTCACACCATAAATTTGGCATAATTCCCCACGACTTTTCCGGAGAGATGGTTACAACTGGGCGATTTACCTCGGTAATCGAAAAATATTTCATTTGGGTGAATGCTTCTTTGACAAAAACCAAATTAGTAAGTATTTACTATATTAGTAGGTATTTACTACCTTCGGGTTTCACGTTGTCCGATGAAACAGGTGATTCAGTGTTTTTGAGTACGATGATTAAACGACTGTAGTTTCACCTTCATTCTATTCATATAATGAAAATATAGCTATTAATACATCGAAAATACATCGAATCTTTTGGAAGAAATTGATTATGAAATATAGTAATGCTTGGGAGTTGCTGTGATGAAGACAACTTCTGGATCCTTTTCCAAATTTGGTGTATTACGGAGAAATGAAGGGCTTAGCATTAATCGAGAATGTTTTTCATATCTACTTCTTTTCCTATTTAGAGACAATTTTTATTCAGTCGCTTGTAAGCCTTGTGGGTATTGTTTAGATAGACGAGATATGGATTTGGTTTCCAGGGCGTGTAGTGCAGCAGCAACAAAGCGTTTAATTGATAGTGTGCGTTACCAAGAGTATTCGGAGATTTTTTATTCAGAATTTGTTTGAAAATGAAGCAGTCGACTTGACATAGATTTATATCTCTACACACTTCTACAAACAATATGTCTAATTCTAGGGATACCCCTTCTGTGTCCATTGGTTGCTGAAACAAATAACAATTCAAAAATTTCACAGTCTATTCATTCAATATTTTCATTTCCGGAAGACAGATTACCAAAGTCTAGCCACGTTTTAGAGATAGAGATGTCACGGAATCTTCATCTAGAAACTTCAGTTCGTTTGTTTCGTCGACGAATTAGAGATGTTCCATTTCTACATCTATTGAGGATAGTTTTTCATACGTACAAAACTTTGTGTGGAAAATTTATTAAGTTTCGATCTTGGAAACAAAAAGAACGAAGAAGTATTGACATGCTACTCCAAAATTTTTACACCTGCGAAATCGATTCGATATTGGTAGTTTTATGGACACGAATGAATAAGTCACAATTAAGATATTTTGTATTTCCTGATCGGAATAACATGACTAGGAAGAAAATACGTGTTTCTGAATATAATTATCAGTCAGACGCAATAAGCATCGACCGCCGCCTCACTCGAAGTTTGTGCATCCATTTTGGAAGATATAAAAACAAATCTCTCATAGCTTTTCACGGAACCCGACATTTCGTAAAAAAATGGATTTATTATCTTTTGATATTTTTTAGATCTCACTTTCACCATCCAATTCAATTTACCCAGATACGTATCAATCTGTTACCCGCCAGCTGTGTTTCATTCCTGGGTTATATATCAACCATTCAATCAGTCTCAAAAAACGTCCAGATTGAAACCGCAGTGGGTTGCTGTAGCAGTATCTGGAGTGTAGAAAAAATTCATCCCAGGATTCCAATTTCGCTACTAATTAAACTTTTGGAAAGAGGGAAGTTCTGCGATAGTACCGGACGTCCAGTTAGTAAATCAGCCCGGGCTGTATTGACAGATGATGATATTTTGAACAGGTTCATAAAAATTTGGAATATTTTTTCTTCGTATCACAGTGCTTCAATAAATCGAGATGGATTGCGTAGATTGAGATATATACCACGACTTTCATGCGATAGTACGTTGGCGGCTAAGCATAGGAGTACGATACGTCTTCTACGACGTAGGTTTGACCTAGAATTACCGAAGATAGTTCCTATGTGTAACAAGCTAAGCTCCTCCAAAATAAATCAAAGAGTTTGGCATTTAAGCCTAATTCGATCTGTTTCATTAACAATTTTTGCATCAAAGATGCAAGTCTAGTAAATCTGTTTGAGGTTTGCTTCTTTTTCCTCAACTTAATTCAGTAAAAATTGCTACTGAATCGATTTGATGAAAAGTTAAATAGGAATATCTCGCTGTTGCAACTTATACAGTCATATAGATATGGAAGTATTTAATTTGTTAATTTCTTTTTGAAATCGGTGTGGCAGAAGTTTACCCACTCTCAAATATTATCCTGATTTTTATTACGAATTACACCAGTTTTTTCCTACCCGATTTATTATTCCTACTTGGTAACCTGTCAATTTTGCCAGAACGTGTTTTGATTATTAGTTTAATTACAGTTATTGTGATCGATTTATCAAACAGGGGGAGAAATACAATTTTGCTTCACAGGATTTCACTAGTATCTATGTCAATTAGCGTGATTGCTTCACTATGCCAATGGGGGATCCACTCCGTTTCCGTCGCTTCTGAAAATTGTTCGATCAGCAACTTTAGTTATATATTTAGACTTTTTCTGTTGATTTGTTCACCATTATCTGTTCTGTTGTCAGTTGATTACATACGATGTTCAAAAACGGTTCTGGCAGAATTTTTATTTTTCGTATTAACTGCGGGTTCAGGTGGAATGGTTCTATGCTGGGCAAATGATTTGGTCACCCTTTATGCGGCGTTGGAATTATCAAGCCTATCTTCTTGCTTCTTGTCTGGACATACTAAAAAGGATATAAGATCGAATGAAGCAACTACGAAATTTTTACTGATGAGTGGGGCGAGCTCGTCTTTTCTACTATATGGTTTTTCCCCGCTGTATGGAATTTCCGGCGGACAGCTTCAGCTTGATAAAACAGCCGATGGACTCTCGTTGAGTCAGTATCTCGTTGCAGTTTGTACCTCTATTGCGTTTACCACAGCTGGAACGGCGTTCAAACCCTCCCTTGTTCCGTTCCATCAATGGACTCCTGACGTATGCGAAGGAGTGTGATTCGTTCGGAAAACAATTTAGTTACCGCAAGTTATTTAGCGGAGCATCATAATTGTTTTTTGCAGCGTCCTGCGAGCGCGCGGGAACGAAAAAATTTCCCTGCATTAGTAATTGCATTGACAATTATCTCTTGGCGTACCGCAATTTTCAGTAGTTATTTGGCCGATAGCGTACGAATAAAACAGAGACAAATCGCGGGATTTGGTAGATCCTTCATTATTTTTATATCTACTCATCTACTCAGCTACTCAGCTACTCAGCTACATATATATATATATATATACTTATACTTCTTTACTATGGGTAGATTCCAACGAAATTGGCAGTTCATTGGGATTTGGCTGGAAATCTAGTTCATTTCTGTGTACCCCTTTTTTGTTTTCACCTGTTTCGTTGATGGAAAAATGATGGGCTCGATCCTTCGGAAGCTGCTGGCACTGGCAAACTTCCTCAACCTCGGAAATCACCCCAAAATATAGTTAATGTAACGAAGTTGTAAGCCCGC